TCTATGTAGTTGTCTATCTGAGGCGATCGATCTACATCTTTCCTCATAGCCCTGGGGCTGTGTCTCGATCTCCTACGTGCGAAATCTGAGGGACTAGTTCCTATGGAGATTCCCCTTGGTCTAATTCCACGCCTTATGACGTCTTTGATGGGAGGCCTGGCGTAAAGTGAAGATTGAGGGAAATAGAGAAAAATTCCCTTCTGGGGTATTCCGAAGGTGTAACCTAGGCAACGAAAGAAAAAGGGGCCCGATACTTCAACTAGAGGAGCGACCAGTTGGTTCACCAAACCCCGACCCAGCGTCACACGTTCTCCAGGTCCGAAGGGATCCAGTGCCCAACTACCGACTCCTTCCGGAATTGCGTTATCGGAGCCGAGCCAGGAATGGCCGTTAGTGGACACCCACCACTTTTCACCGGTTAGAGAGGCCCTCTTTAATACATTAAGAAAAGATGTTCACAGGGGCCAGAAAGACTCGGTCATAGGAACTTAGACCGCCTACGCGCTGGTAAACGAAAACCACCTCGACCGGATCAGAGTAAACAACAATGTCGAATCAGGCCGCCCCTTGCCTTGAAAGAATTCACAGGCGGCCACCAGCTTTCCCAAAATAAGGGGAGATCTGCTGCTTACTGCTCACGGAAACATCCGACCTATACTATAGTAAAGTCGTCCGCCTATCTTTCTGATCTCCCTTCCTTATATTTATCATATTTTTTTCTTTGACCAATTCAAGGTGAAAAAAAAAATGGGGTTGATGGTGTTGGCTAAAAAAGGGGAAGAGAGGAGAGCTTTGGGGTACGCTCACTTCTGCATTTTTGTTTAGGTTATCGAGATTATCAATCGCTCTTTTTAGTGGGGAGGAATAGTGCGTGAATGGCGGTTCTCAGACGAGGGAATTGTTCCTCTCTAAAAAAAAATATAGGCTAGAATGAATGCTTCTATCGATAGAGCTTTCACGTCTGCGTATAGAATCGTTTTTTTGCCTTTCCATTCCGTTCTTACCATATCATGGGCAGTTGGGTTGGAATCCGTGTGATGGTTCGAGAGTGGTTTCAAATATTCTTCGCATCCATCTTCGGCCTTGTGTTATAAATGTCCCGCGGGACTGAGTTAGTGGTCGAGTCGTTTTTGGTAATTGACACCCGTCGCATTAGTTTCAATTCATATGTTACCATTCATAGTGAAGTAGCCCTCTTTTTGATGTCTGAGTGCCTTATTTTATTCTATCTATCAAAGTCCTTCTTTGTCTATAGCTCGGGTCAGTCAGTCCCCCATGGTCTGCTTTGATTTTCTCGAACAGTGCCGGTCCGCGGACTCTCGTGCGAGCCATACAACGTTCCCAGGCAGGAACTGCTCCTTTCCTTGAGCTCCCTATTTAGTTCCTCCCATCCCAGGCGTTGATCTCGCAACGGCCCTCCAGCATGTCCTCATATCGCGTCCGTCACCACAGCTGCGCATCCCCAGATAGATACATTGTTGCCATTGTGACTTGGTCGTCAAAAGGGGCACGAACATAAAGTACTGTTCCATATCCCAAAAGTCTTCGATCCTTAGCATCTCGGGTGCCAACGAATGCCTTTGGTTTCGCTTGATTCGAACCATCTCCGTCGAGCCACTGCTTACGGCCTTCTGTAGTATGGGGACCTCGCCCCTACTCTCTAAAGCTTGCCACCCCTAGAAGGTCACACAAGAAGGCTATTCGACCGACAAAACGTAGGAATTAGTGCGTGCTGAAAAATGGACTTTTCTTTCTAAGTGAAGGGCAGGAGAAAGAATCTTGCATCTATCTCGAGTTGCTCCCTTGAGAGATCTATCCCCGGTTTTGTGACGTCGAGTTTGCTCTATTCTCTTAGCTCGGGCTCCTATCAAGCTTCGCTTCGCGCATGATAGCGGCATTCTTTTTTTGTTTTGGGGAAGGAAGTCGCTCGCTAGTGCACCTCACCCAAGGTTCACGTCGCTAGGTCAATTCATGCTTCGACGCACTCCCGCCTCGTGTTTTCGACAAAGTGTTGTGCCATACTTCGAGAATGACACGGTTCGGAGGAACTCTAACTCATTTGGGTTGGGTGAAAACTCCTTATTCCAATCCCGTAGAGAGGCCTGGAAGAATTGATTGAGAATAACAAGACGATTGACCAATTGAATCATCTTAAATAAAGACATCATGCCCTAGACGCGAAGGTGAGTAAGAGACCCAGGTGAATTCTGCGAAGATAGAAGAGCGGACTTCTGAGGAGACTGGAAGCCTATAAATAATAGGAATGGCGAACTGGAACCTCATCCTTCAAAGGTTTGGTGTATATTTGTCCTATTCGTAACGACCCCGACCTTGCGTCAGGGAAAGTGGGAAAAAGCCTAAGACTCTACGGGCTAGCCGGGCCTAAAGGAGCTTCTAAAATTCCACCTATGTAGTGACTCGCATTCAACAACTAAGAGTCTTCCTTCTCATCTCCTTCTTTGTTTGGAATTAAATTCTTCTTCATTTACCACCCTAGCCGCCCTTCCTTAACAAGATGGCTCGGAGCAAGCAAAGTCTTACGTTATCTACTATTTTTTTTTTTTAGCGCAGAAGGGGAGTAAGCACACAATGAAATAGGTGGAGAGTCACATTTCTTAATAATGCCCAAAAGCCCTATAGCCCTTCGGACTAAGGCGTGACCATAGGATCTCACAGTGTCGGAATGAGTTGAAGACGAGATGTGGTGTCCAGTCGGATAGGGCGAGGCGAGAAGGGGAACAAGGATCAAAACAGGCATGGTGCTTAGGGCGGCCTCTTTCATTTCCTGACGTTGGGTTCATTCGCGAACGAGACAAGTTTAGCTAGGAGCCTCCTTCTTGCCCAGCCCCCTTATTAGTAGCCGAAGTATAGGCCCGCGTGAGATCAAAGTCACTTGCCGTCCGTTCGCTCTCTGTTCAACAAAGGCCATCATATTAACTCACTTCTTTATAAAAATCTTCCGTCCAAGCCCAACCATTATATTAAATAAAATGAAAGCACTGTGATTATGACATTTTGTTTTGGTCTTGACGTGCTTTGAAAAACATAGAGATATGATTTGCACTAGAACACTGACGATAGACCCACCGGGAACACATTCACTACTGGGCATTGACATCTTAATGCGTTGCAATCTGGACATTGATCGATCTTTATGCTTCCCAGCAGCTATACAATCCGAATCGGCTACCAGTACCTATACCGCTCTAGTTCTTGAGACCGGGGAGCCCCAGTGCAGGGCCAATTTCAGTGCCGGTTGGAGACCTCGTTCGAGAATGTTAGATCCTAAATTCAACATCGAGTTCCTCCACCAGACATTGAGAGAGCAGTTGCTGATGTGAGATCCGAGGAGACTCGACTTGCTTCCCTTTACTAGGTTGGGTACTGGGGGTCGATCTTATATTACTCAGGGTGCTTCAGATCAAGTTCTTGCAGCTGAACATGCTTCGGGACATCGACCCTATGGTCAGAATCTTCAATCTGGAAGCTCTGCTGGTGCATCAGGCCAACGAGACATGTCCAAGCCACTCTTGCAAGAAGCCGGGTCACATGATTGCAGACTCTTGAAAGCGGCAGAATGCAAACTCTCGTCGACAGTCAGACACAGCTCATCTTGCTGCTCCCCCAGAGACGCCTACTGAATCGGAGACTTCAAAATCTCCTTACTCCATAGAGCCTCCGCAGCATTACTTCTATGATCTTAGGAGCACTCCCAGGCCCGACACAGAGAGTTTTACCCCACGACAGCGGAAGCAGATTCAGAGGTTGAATCCGTCTTGTCATATCTCTTCCTCCTCTGCTACAGGTATTTGCCCCCCCTTACGCTTACAACATAGGGGGCTGCTTACTTTCTTCGGGTGCATCGAAGAATATGACTGGTGATTCTTCACTTCTTTCTTCTCTTCGTTCTCCATCTAAGTTCCTTATTGTTTAAACTGCAAACTCCGAACAATTCCCTCTAACAAGGCAAAAGCAGGAAACATTTCCGGTATAGCCAGCCACGCTACAGAGCAGATATCCTACTCGTTCTTGCATTACGCGCCTGAACGAAGAGAACGCACAATGCCTCCTATTTATACGACACCACTGAGAGAACAAAATCAACGAGACCGGAATGACGCAAGGCTTAGCTAAGTCCTAGCCCGAGAGACCTGGAGACTAGTCGCTACACTAATCCCATAGTCCGATATCCATCTTCAGCTTCTCAGCTTCGGAGGTGAATGTTCATATAAATAAGAGATGCCTGTAGCATGCATGACTCAAGGAGCCTCTTCTTTTAAAGCTCAGTCAACCAACCCTCTCCTTTCAGTCGAGCTACTACGTTCCTTTCACACTAAGCTCTTCGATCCTAAAGTTGCTTTCATAGAAAAAGCTTTCTATGGGAAGAACGATAGAGGTACTGATCACTATCCGAATCTGCTACTGAAAAAGCAAACCCTTGTCCACTTGCCAAGGGAACTTAACAGGCGAGACTTTTCACTATAAGTAAAAGAAACTGCGAAGCTTCCTCCCAATACCAACCCTTCGAACCATGAACTAAAAGATCGAAGAAAACATCACTTAGGAAAGAGGGGTCTTGCACCGCCTTTACTAGCATCATTACGGGAAAGGGGGGCTCTATTGAAAAGGCCAGGATCTATTGTCTAATAAGAATGAATGTCTGTCTATTAATAAGAAGAAAGTCCGAAGGGAAAATCTTCTCCTCCTTCTGAAAGGTCTTCTTATGAAATAGATAAATTAGAATTATACTCGAAGACGAAAGCGATGACGAGCTTTTTCAATCCCATTAGAAAGAAACTAGGTCACCAGCGAAGTGGCCAACAATAGTTTATTTACTCTTTATGACCTTTTTAAATAAGATAGACCGAAAGATGAAGATTGAAAGAGAAGAGAGATTTCATTCTTTCCTTCTTCATGTTCCAAGCCAATCTCTAAAGTTAGAAGTTCAGATTGAGCAATTTCATTTTACGGAGCTCCAAGCTTTTTTCTTCGTTAGTAGCTCAAATCCAAGCCGAGCCTAGCTTCTCTTTCTTGTTGGAATTGTCTCGAATCGAAAGTTCCATCTTCAAAGAGATAGAAAGACCGGGGCAGGCATTAGATGCTTGAACATTCACTTCGTTCGGTCTTAATATTTAGGCTTCCTGCTTCAATATAAATTCAACCTTTCTGACTTAACTTAATCAAGATTATTCAGCTCGAGTAAAGGAAGGTTGAGCTAGTCTTTGTCTAGTCAATCAAGTAGCTTTCCTTCGATTCCTTCTGACTGATCAAATCTGCTCTAAATGACTACCGCGATGTCCACGTCAGCCCGCGCCCAGATCTGAGCTTTCGTGATAGGTGAAAGAACCTTTTCCGTAGGGGAGAAAAACTGACTATACGTTAAGTTAACTAAGCCCTTGTTGGTAAGGAAGGCTATTTAAAGACCTAAAGTAAAGGAAACTATAAAGAGGTTGGGCTTGTCAGGTGGACTTTCTGTCCTAAACCTAAAAAGGGACTCTTGGAGATTGACTGGGGATATCTTTGACTATATAGTAAATATAGTAAAGGTTCGATATTTCACTAAAAAGATAGAAAAGGAGGGTGAATCTGGTCCTCAAGGGTATGACCTATAACTCAAGACCTGCCATTCTCTTTACCCGATACAAGAAGGCAGGCGAATCACTACTAACGTAGACTACCGTACTTTTCCAACCCACCGCCCTCAGCTTCAATGCAAATAATTCCTTTCCTTTCCTTCTGCTTCTGCGTGAGAAGATTCCTTACCCACCGTCCTAGCTTCGTAGTCTAGGTGTGTCTATACGGAGTGATTAAGCCTTAAATGCTACGGCTTATAAGAGGACCCCCTATATCCAGCCCAGCACGACAAAGCCTCATATAGGTAGAAGTCTGGAATGGAAGTAAACTAGCTCTGATTTTTCTCATTCAAGCCGTCGAATCCTATCCTTCTTTTTTCACTGGATGAAGTTACTTGGCGCTGTTATAATAACACGAGCTAAGGGAGGTTGCTTTCATTAAAAGGAGAAAGGCGCATAGGATCAGATCACTTGCTCATACACCACAGCGGGCACATTGACTGGCTTACTCCAAAACATAGAACAAAGATTAGATTCCTGATTCTTGAATCGGGGAAAAACACGAAGCCTTCTCCTATAGTACCTTCCATTCCCTCTTTTGTCTTCTCGAACGAGTTCTATAGATTCCATAAGCCAAAAGAGCCCTTTCATACGATCCATGAAACAAGGGCCTAACTCTTGCTATGACACCAATCTTACTTTGCTCCCTATCTATGGTTGATGTAAGACTTCTTTCGAACGTAGAGTAAGCCAACCCTCAAGGTCCCTTCATGCAATGACATTCCCATAAGGATAGAGTATGGAGTCCTCTCTTGTCCTACCCAAGGGGTGCTGTAGGTTTCTTTTTCCCTCCCCTCAACTGATTGCGAGGCCCCCTATAAGACTGTGCTATCTCTTCCTCCTTGCAAGTCCAAGCACAAGGCGAACAATGCCTATCCTTGGGATCCTAGCTTTGCAGCAGGGGACCAAAACCACCGTTTAACTAGCTCTTTCGACATCCTGCCGGGAGTATGGATCCGTATCCGTCACTCACTCTATTAGGCGGCTACCTGATCGTTAACAAGTAGAAACTATAGTCGTTTAACAGCGCTGGATCCTGCTTCTTTCATGGTCCCAAAGAGCAGGTTGGAACGAACCTATCTAAACCCATCCATCTTCATTCGATCGATATGGGATCCTTATTCCTTATATATATATATAATTAATAAGAATATTATCTGTTTAACCAGCTGATAGGCAACTACACTCCCTTTTGTATGCATGCTGGTAAGACTGATAGACTGTCATTCTATCCCTTTTCTTGAAAGAGCGTATATGATGGTTATGAATGGATAAATGCAATGATTGATCCCACAGCGCTTTATTTAGCAAGCCATACAGTAGTAAGGTTATATGAAAACAGACCATGATATAGACAAGGGGCTAGATCGTGATAAGGGTATTTTAGAAAAAATCCCTAATTAAAATTAAGGCAGTGGCCCGTCATGACTGTATCTCAAAGGAAAACCTGTAATAGGAGCTAATGGAAGAAGGATAATGTGATCAATCTCCAGTCCTTTACACCCTCCTGACTATGCCCCTTATGGTCAACTGAGTCGTGCAGCACATCTTTTCGTATCTTGACTTGGTACTCTCTCCTTTTCCAATTCGTCCTGTAAGCAGGTTTGAGCGCTTTGACCATCTATAAAAAAGCTCATCTTCCTACTCCTACACCTCTCCTGTGCTGTGAGGCTTGACTTGATGCATCTTCTTACCTGGATTTTGGCTCTATTCCTTAAAGAAGGCCCTTTTCAAGCGGCAAGATCAGGGATCATAGATAATAGGCTCTCATGTGAAAAGGAGAACAAGATGCTCAATGGGATGGAAAGGGGAAATGGCCTATGACCGAATGTTCCCATTAAGATATGAAGATGAGATTTTTTCCTTGCTGTGAAGGTGTAGCGGGAGACTACCCAAATCCATATAAATCCAATCCTCATTGCTTTAGCCCTAGCCCTTGTCATTCTAAACGTACTATTCTCTATGCTATTGAATAGATCGATTTGCTATGTTAGTCCTTTCTTTGATTGGAAAGGCGGTGATCCAGCTGCTGTATCGGACAAGGATCGAAAAAGGCTGGCTTGCTTGCTACTTCGACTAGAGCACATAAAGAAGGCCAATGTTGCAACGTTAATGGACCGTATAGCTCCCTATTGGCTTTCACAGGGCTTCTTTTTAGATCAAATAGTCCATAGAAATTCACTCATAACAGAAGCTAGAGGACAGTCTTCGTAGGACGCGTGGACGGATGAGCGATTGGACCGCCTACAGGACAGTTACTGGACAGATGCGACCGTTACCTGTTGACAGATGACAGACAGAAGAGCGGGAGGTAGCTCTATTTAAAGGAAGGGAATCGTGTACTGAGCTAGCCTGCCTTGAACTTGAAGTAGGCAGTCTCTCCTATATCTGACAGCTTTAACTGGCCTTGTTATTACAAATACTACAAAGAAATTGCCATAGATCGAAACTTATTCCAGGCTTAGTATCTCCGGATAGACCCTATAAAAGAAGACGAGTCATAAAGGGAAATTTCTAACAATTGAAGGGGGTCACATCCTAACGCACCTAGAAAGAGAGGCGCTAAACCAACTGGCAATAATGCAGAAAAAAAGCTTTACCCAATGATACGAATGTAGAAAGATCAAGATGTGAGAATCATGTAGATAGATTGGCTTATTCCGTGTAGCAGTACTTTCTGGAAGGGGTTGAGCCTCAGAATTTCCTTGCTCCCTCCGCTGGAAAGAAGGAGACCTCAAAGTGATATCTGTAGGCCGACCTTGGGATTGTGATACGCTTCGACTTAGCCTTGATAGGCGAATGTAATCTAGTTTATTAAAAAGTTTTTTAGTATGGCCTATCTGAGCGAACTACTCCTTTCTGTTTTCTGTCTGCCACTATCCGAGGGAAGCGAGCTCTTGCCTATCGACTTCTTTTCGTGCCGTAAGTGATATTCTCTGGTTAAGTCTTTATTTTCGTTATCTGTATGAGCCAGGTGCATTGCTTTACTAAAAGCCTGTGATATTGACGTGACGGCCGCATCTCATCGTATAGGGAAGCCCCTGAAATTGGAGGGCAGGGCATCGATCATTGTCAAATCAAGGGGAGGGGTACTATGAATACATTGATTATCTGGGTCCGTCTAGTCTGGGTAAGGGCTCCTTTGTTGCCTTAAGTATAGATGGGCACTACCAAAAGACCAAAGGCGGGCTAGCACGTGTCAGGTGATGACGACGCCGTAGTACTTCGATCTGGAGTGGCCCATTCCCGATAATAAGACTCCTCTGATCGGAGTCCTTGAGTTAGCCGTTTAGCTTCTTAACCCGAAACCTACCAACGATTCCACCTTTCCTCAAAGGCTAGGAAAAACCTCTTTCGAATCACCCGACAACCCCTCTGCCAAAGAAAAGAATAGTAAGCCAGAAAGAAAGGCATTTTTTTAAAGTTTCATTCAGTGTCTCAAAAGGCGTGTAAAGGGCTTTCTTTCACGCACGAGTTATACCGAGTACTAAGTTAATTATGGACCACTTCGCCACGACGAACAAAACCAATGGCAGTAAAAGCAGATGTCTGGTCTCGGTTAAGCCCAACGCTACATGGTTATGTAGCTCTTATGGGATTAAAACCCATGATACAAGAAGGTTGTATATAGATCTAGCAAATCAGTGTCTTAAGCCCACCCGGAAGGCTAGTTGGTAAAGCGATCAGTTTATCTGAATAAAGGTAGGTTCGAATCCTACTTCGGGTTCAAATTCGAATAGAAAGAAGGCCATCGACCTCTCATTCCGGCTATTCAACCTCTTCTGAATACATATTATAAATACCCCAGACTCCCCTAACGGATAAGATAACTAGTCCGTTATGATAGCTTTCCCTCGGTTCACTTCGGCTAAGGCAGTAGCTTCGGGCAAGTAGACTGACTGATATGAGATTGAGCGAGGAAATGACAAAGCCAAGGCTAACTCACTCTCCTGCGTTAGTTAATCATATGCCATCCTTAGAGTGCAGCAGGGACACCTTTAAAGGAGAGTGAGCCAGCCCTTTAAGATGGGCCTCATCGCTTGCCGAATCACCTGTCGGCAAAGACGGGCTAACTCTACTCTAATAGATATAGGAAGTAGAACGTTCAGCGGGTGACCCTTGCCTGGCTTGATGGGAAATCGAATAGATTGATTGGTATTTTCCCGAATTCACTGCCGAAGGAGAGGAAGGAGTCAGAACTGAAGCTGTGGCATTTCATTCAGTCCTTGTTCTCGTATAGTTTCACACCGCTGCCAGAACCTCTAAATCTCATAAGAGAAGAAAGCGTAAAAAAGAAAGATAAGGACGGCTAGCCTTCTCTCGTCTATCTTGGTATTTGTATTGATGAATCAGCTGGTATCTGGTATAAAGTAGGGAGGCTTCGTGATATATATATAAGTCATAGACTAAGCTCTTTGAGAGGCTAACCAGAAATATCTTATTAAGAGAACTGAGTTCGATTCGATTATAGGCTAGATTAGATTCATGCTATGCTAGTTGCGTATAGAAGTTCGAAGAAGCAGCAATCTTATATAGAAACTTATATTTTATAGAAAAAGTTAGTGCGCCAGGCAAGGAAACATATCATATAGATAGAAGGGATACCGCCTAAGCTGAGTTATGAGCTCTGACACGATGGCTCTCGAATCCAGGCGCGCACGTATAAAGGAGGTGCGAGGTTACGCTCCCGTAGCCTGTCTGTCCGTCACTCCAAAGTCGTCGAGGACTGTTTTAGGTACGTAACCCTAGCTTGACTCCTGCTCTCCGAGTTACGAGCCATGTAGTGCCCGCCAAGCACTTAATCGACACCCGACAGTTCGTGAATGAGATTGTGTTAAGTGCCGCTCTAGCACCCGTAACCTTCCCATAGCACGGTTGAGTCGGAACCGACAATGACGATGCCCCTCCAACAGTCCGAAGGTCCGAAAGGAGGCACTTCCCTCCCTTTCTCTCCTCGTTCTTCTGCTGGATTGCTGCTCCCGCGCTTACCCCAATGGACCACTTAGAAGAGACCGAATCGGATGACTCTCTATATCATCTTCTTCAGGGCCCTTTCTGATTCTACTTTCTTAATAGCGTCAGAAAGGATTTTACAGTTGATTCCGCGGAATCACCAACGTCTGTTTACTTGTACGAGCCAAGTCTTCACCCCGATCTCGATCCATATCCAGATCATCCAGTCAGTTCGTTCGGAAGCCCCCGTATCATCAATCCCGGTTCCAGGAACACTCACTCCATGGCCCGTGTGTGGCACAGTGACAGACGGGATTGGTACCAGCCATCATAGAGGATGACCCCGGCTTTCTTTACATATTAGCATTCGTGTGATCCCCTGATGCGCTATAAATAAGGTTTAATGCAGCCCCTCGGGGTGAGAAGAGGAAGGGGCTCTTGTCTTGAATACAATTTTTTTTAAGTTTCACTATATGTCAGTTGCCACCATCCAGCGTTAGTAACCCTAATGATTGGATAAACGGATGACACACGTTCAGAGTGAACTAGTAATGTTCCGACTGAGTAGTGTGTTTCCTTCATCACTTAGACTTAGGATTGTAACTGTCCGATGGCAGAGAGTTTTAGAAGATTCTCGGGTGAAAATAGGGGAAGGATGTGCCTTCCATCGTCAATCGACAGTAGTCTTCTTCATCAACGTCAACGGCATTTGAGGTAAGCAGCATCTTTGAGGCTTCATAGACGACATGTTCAGGTCTTCCTGCTCCGGCCGGGTCAAGCTGGATTGTGTGATTAGCTTGCTTGTAAGAGAAGGAAATTTCTCTGCCCTGTTGGAGAAGTTAAGACGAGTCCTGCACCTCCCCCAGTAGCGGTGGACAGCGCCAAAGAGAAAAGAGCCTATTTGACCTTAGACTTCGAGTTGACAGAGAAGAATGGCAGAACTCTTGGCCTTACGAGACGAGGGCTACGGTTAGCTCATCTGCCTTCTGGCACTCGGTCTTCTAAGACGGATACTGGACTTTCTTACTTTACAAGGACACGGAAAGCAGGAAAGAATCGGTTGATAGCCTGGGATATTGGAACTAAGCAAGGGATGCTAAACTCAAACAAAAAAGAATGCCAAAAAGAGCATTTTAATTTCCCACCTTATACCCAATTGACCTATTCGATTGATTTAACAGACCGTGTTACTAAAGAAATAAACCCAATTAACGCATCAACGTACCGACAAGTCTTTTGACTAAATAAATTAAGTCATAGAGACAGAGACAGACTGATTCCAGAAATGGTTTATAGCATGACATGGATGGACAGCCGATTGACCGATAACGATAAAGAGAAGGGAATCGCATATTTCATTAACAGACAGTCATTCGTATAACCGATTAAGCGCTCAAGAGAAGGGCAGGCGGGAGACAGCAGTTTGCCACGAAAATGATGGAAGGCTGGTTCAGGTAATCCTTTAGTGAAAATGTCCGCCACTTGATTGTTGCTACGAACAAGTCGAATGAGCAATTTGCCTGCGACGACGAGGTCACGAACGAAGTGGTAGTCAACTTCTATGTGCTTAGAGCGGGCATGGAACACAGGATTGGCCGCCAAGTGTGTAGCGCTAGCATTATCACAGTGCAGGAAAAATTGATAGCGAAATGGCACCGCTAGATCGCGTAGCAAGTAAGAAAGCCATAACAGTTCAGAGGTAGTAAGAGCGAGTGCCTTGTACTCTGCTTCGGCACTAGACCTGGAAAGAGTCGGTTGCTTTTTGGAAACCCAAGTCAGTAGGTTTTTTCCTAGAAATACGCAGAAGCCAGTAGTGGACCGTCTGCTATTGGGACAGCCAGCCCAGTCGGCATCGGAGAATGCAAAGAAGGTGGTTAACAGTCCCGGAGTGATGGTTAGGCCACGGCCAAGAGAACCCTTCAGATACCGTAAGATGCGTTTTACAGCCTGGAGATGTACGGTGGTGAAAGCGTGCATGAACTGACAAACTTGATTGACAGCATAGCAGATGTCAGGTCTGGTGAGAGTGAGGTACTGAAGGGCGCCAACAATGCTACGATATTCTGTTGCATCAGAGAGAGGAGCACCATCGTATGCAGAGAGCTTTGAGCCAGACGCAAGGGGTGTGGGACATGGCTTGGAGTCTTGCATATGAGTGCAAGTAAGCAAATCCAAGGTGTATTTAGTCTGAGTCAAGACTAGAGAAGTCGATGTACGTTTGGCTTCGATTCCCAAGAAAGAAATTCAGATCACCAAGATCTTTCATGGCAAAGTGCGTACCCAGTCGCTGAATGAAAGAAAGGAGACGAGAGGAGACTGAGGCATATACGTGCGAGGTTTGGAACCCTGAATCACATCCATGGAAAGCCCAGGCGGAAGAAAACCAGTATGAACCGAATAAGCCGGAGTCGAAGAATACCTGGTTTCGTAAAAGGTAACATGACGATAGATGAGTTCCTTCCTGGTCGGAAAGTGGAAAGCAGCAATAGCCCTTATTGCACTATATCCGAGGAAGATAGACTGACGAGCCTTGGGGGCTAATTTGTTCCGCATCGAAGAATCAACATGAGGGAAACATATGCACCCGAACGATCGTAACCAGGAGTAGTCAGGCATAAGATTATCCAATTTATGGAAAGGTTTCCGATTTAAAAACTGCAACTTGGAAAGCTTCAGTCCGGGTGGCGAACATCATCGAAAGCCCAGACTCGGTAATATGACGATGTTTCCGTTCAGCGATTCCATTCTGTTTTGGCGTGTAAGGACATGGGAGTTGGGTTGATGAGCGATGCCGGCATTCCGTAAGTACTAAGAGAATGCGTTAGACGTTCATTCTCCTCCCCCATCAGATCGGAAGGTCTTTATGTTATGGATCTATCAAAATCTTTTTCAACTCCAGCCCGAAACGCCTAAAAATGGGAAAATACCTCGGACTTCTCTTTCATTAAGTAAATCCTGGTAAACCTGCTATAGTCGTCAACAAAAATGACATAGTAGCGATTGCCGGAAAAGGGAAGAAGGCTTTAAGTTAGGGTTGCAGTGGATCTCTGAAGGAAGAACAGAGAAAGCCTGGGGAAGCCTCTGCGACAAGCTCTCTTAGGGATGATGCAGGGAACCACGATGCTTCTCTGATGGTTGAGGGAAGCCTGGAAACGACCCAGGCTCTGATACCATGAAAAGTCTAAATAGGAATAGAATAATTGAGTATTCCTGATGAATCAATATATACATCAACAGTAGGGTAACAAAGGACGAGAATATCCCTGATACAATACAAGGCAATATGCCCCTAGAAAATCTAAATGAATATCCAGATATACATATATATATATATAACATGATACATGAAAAAATAAAGAGAATCCTTTCTTCTTAATAAGTCCCAATTGGAGTCCCATTTTTAAACCGTGCTTGTAGGCCAAAAGGGTTTACTAGGGAGTCATGGGACGTCATCATCATTATCTTTTTGGTGCTTTTTTTAGCATAAAAAATATAATTTCTGTCTGGACAGAAAATCCACACAAGAAAAATAGGTAAAACTTTGTGGGAGCTCACTGTGAATTCTCGGGGTTTCCCGAGGATTAACTAACATCACCGGAGAGATAAAACCCGCGTCTTTTGTCCGGTAGGTCATTCTAGATCCCATGGTTTTCCGGTGATTCACAGGCATAATTGGATTGAAGACACCCCGAATTTTTAGTAGCCGAACGCGCTAGGCATAAGGTAACCCGTGCATGGGAAATGCATGGGGAACGTATGGGGTGGACCAGCGAAAGGGACACATGTTCCTATGCCATAATAAGCTATTAAACTTAAGTAGTCGCTAGGCGCGATCCAAACATGCTATCAAAATCTCCTGAGAGTATATCCTCAACAACCACATTTCGAGACGTAAAAAATTCTTCGTGGACGATCCAAGTACCGACATATGAAGGAAATGTGGATATTGTTCATCAAACTCTTGAAGCTGGTGATGAAAACTTCTGCCATTACAGAACGTTCGGTCATAGCAGCCTATCTGGACGAGGTTGAAGACTTTCAGACCATGGGCTTCGATGTGAAACATATATTGGCCAGACTGAGAAAAGCTGAACGACTGAAAGAAGAGGCAAAACGACTTGAGACAACAGTTCCAGAACTAGACGAGAAGATAGAAAAGAAGAGAAAAGAGATAGAAGAATTGGAAGAAGCAAATGAAGAATTGAGGTAGGTCTTTGAAGGCTTTTTTTTCAAATGATTGAAGAGCCAGAAACAAGTCTGAGACCAGTTAGAAAAAATGATAAATGAGAAGAAGGTAGTTTACTTACTTAGTGCTTGCGCTAAGGTTCCTTGTTTGAAATTTTTAAAATATGGAGAGTCACAGAACGAACATGGTGCGGAGATTGGAGGTGTTGAAAAAAGGAGAATATTGAGATGTTGGAAGATTTTTTAATGAACTTTCCATGATGCAACCGAGTTGCCATATTGATACAGCACAGCTACTTGAACGGTGAAGAAGCAGCTACCAAGTAGAGAAGAAAGAGAAAGAGTGAATGCAGTCCGGGTTCTAGTCTTAAGCAAGACAGAAGTAGGGCTTTCAAGCGGGTAGTGAGTCCTAAGTCAGAGGGGAGCAGGTCGCAAGGGTTGTATCCTATGGTGATCCGTTGGGCCTTTCGAACATTAGCTGCCCTTTCCAAGGTTTAAGCCTTAGCAATCTCAGTTTGCTGCTGCCAATCCTTAGCAAACTTGTAAGCAGAGGGGCTCCTTCCCGTGTAGCCGGCCACAACCGTGTGGGGAGCCAAAGGTTGCTGGCCTATCGCTAACTCGAACAGACAGATGCAGAGCTTTTTTGCAAGTTTTAGCAGAATTGTGCTACGTCCAGCAGCTGCACCCGGTTGGCACTCACAAAGTGCCCCACGGAGCGGTACTCCTCCAATAACGCATTGATCCTTTCGGCCATCTGCCCTAACTGAAATGGGAATGAAGACTCGTGTAGAAGTTCAGCTTTGATTTGACCCCAAGAGTTTGAATACTTCTGTCCAGAATCTTCCTGTGAACCTGAAACATTAAGTCGTTCAGTCGTGTTGCGTCACGAGTCTACAAGCCTCATGTTGAGGAAGAAAGATGAGTTTCAATTTGGCATGGAAGCGAAGGAAGCATTTCATGAAATCAAGGATGAGCCCTATTTGTTTGCCTTTCGCCCAAAGATTTTTTACTATTCAACTTCATCAAACAAACTGGAGTTAGGCCAACTTTCTTTTCTGGGTATGGCCACATCCGTTGGTGCCATATTTTTCCTTACGCTGGGTGGGTTCCATGGGTGTTGCTTGGATTCGGACTGATTGTCATGTCCTTTCCTTGCGTTGACGAAGATTTTGACCTTGTTGGCCCAAAACGGTAGCATGGTCTTCTATTTATCGAGTAATTCTCCACCCGCGGTCATCAGCTCCGCGGGACTTCTATATTTTTTTGCTCCCGTCAGTGTGTCTAGAGTGCTAAAAGAAATAGATATAGTTCAAAAGAAGGTGGTGAGACTTGTTAAGTCATCAAATGAACTTCTTAAAAATGAATCTTTTCTCATTGGGAGCTGGCTGTAATAGGACAGCGAGCATTTTGACCCCCAACGAGAAAGGAATGGGCATTTTCGGGCGGGGGGCGGTTTGGTTTCAAGGCCCTCGCAGCAGGAAGAGGCAGTTGTCATTTGAAAGGAAAGGCCCTTTGTATAGAGTTCGAACCCGCGACTTCTGGCGTGACAGACCAGCACTCTAACCGACTGAGCTATTTCCCCCTTTCGTCGCTACTTTGATTAAAAAGTAACCTACCGGTTACCAAGGCCTATTAGTTTACAAAGTCAACATCGGAGAGTATTCTTAACAGCTGTACTAATGCCGTTCGCCTTTGGTACTTCAGTAGGGCTTGCATACGAAGGGCTTGCGGGGTGAACGGCATTCTGTTGTACTACTAACACTAGCTGTACTAGAGTAGTTTAGTAGCGCCTTTTGAATCAAATAGGCGAACCCTTTCCGAAAGGCGAACAGCCTGCATTGCAAGCAAATAGATAGCCCCCGCCCGTTTGAGTCGTTGCGAGCCGGAAAGCGTACCGGCAGTTTGAGTCACGAAAGGGCCGCTTGCTTAATCTTAATTAGATTATTATAATATATATAAATAATATATATATAAACAAAGAAGAAAATCCTTTTTTTATCCAATTGTTCATTCCTGGGAAGAGGAAGAAGCAGATAGAGCAAGGGCCTCCTCTTCTTCCCGAAGTGAGCGAATTGCATGTAGAGATCCGTAGGGGCTTATAGTTTAATTGGTTGAAACGTACCGCTCATAACGGTAATATTGTAGGTTCGAGCCCTACTAAGCCTACCACCCCCTTCTCTTCACCCGATACAAGAAGGCAGTCGAAGTCCCCTCCACTCTTCATCAGTGCTTCAAATAGCAGATGGTGATCAGAAGAAAGTCGTTGGTGACTTAAAGCCCTTCTCAGTTAAAGAATCTAAAGAATCACACACTGCTGCCGCTGCCCTTCGGGCACGCCTCCTACGCTTACCACTCACCTACGCTCTTGCAGCATGCCCCCTTCGGGCAATACGGCTTTCGTAATACGCGAAGCTGCTGAGCGATAGCTCTTCGATCGCTATATTCTTGCGATAGCGAAGGCGTGGTTCATCCTCTAAGAGAGAGTAGATGCGAAGGTTCGGATCGAAGATCTTCGCGAGACGGCCCATGAATCTCGAGAATCGAGCGTGGGGCTTGAAGACCCTACCACATACAGACAGCAAGAGCTGGGCTTTTTTCTGAACATAGATTCATTCCTAGGTTCCGAAAGGACGTAGGCTACTGAGAACGAACTGCACGTGAATGATTTCGCCGTCATGTAGGTTCAAAGCTTCGGCTTTTTAAGGAGTGAAGGAATGTAATCACTATGCCCTGGTGCCTGAAAAGTTGCTTTATTTTTATTTATCTACTTATGCATGGTGGATTGATTCGGGTACTACCCTTCATGTGACCAATTCCATGCTTCTTACAAGCAAGCAGACCTCCAGTAAGGGGGGTTAACAAAGCAGCATCACGGGAAAGGGGATACGTTTACGCGTGGAGGCTGTGGGGACTGTCTCTCAATTTCACTCTTGAAGAAAAGAAATGGCCCTCCCGCTAGGTAAAGGAATTGACTTGCTAACAGCCAAACAAGGGCATTCGAATCTTAGAATATGTCACTTGCCGATACTAGTTCCAGGGCAAAAAGGTAAGCTCCTTGCTCGAGCCAATAGAAGTAATCGTCTTCAATGGGATGGCTTGATGGTGATGGACATCTTCCGAAATTCACCCGAACAGCCTTCTGATTCACTTACTAAGAACGCATCTTGCAAAGACCCTATTCTTCCACAGCTTGGCTTGCATTCGATGCTTCTGATCCAATTCCTTCTCATCGAAGATGCCCAGAATCTGTTCATGCTAAGACCGGGAAGGACGCATCTAACAGCTACTCACGAGATGGCAAAGCAAAGGGGCGTAGCGCAGGCTGGCGGAGTGGAAATTGAAGCTTCTCCCCATGGCAGGGAGGATTACTTTAACGCAATCGGTAGTGCAGGCTATTCCTTTATACACCATGCAAAGCTTGAAGATGCCAAACTCCGTTTGTGAGGAATTGGATAGAAAGTATAGGGCCTTTATATGGGGCGACAATGAGGAACGACGAAGAGTGCATATGGTCTCATGGGATGACATATGTAAACAAGGGTATGGGAGGCTTGGGATTACGTAAGACTAAGGAGTCCAATGACGCCGCTCTTGCAAAGCTTGGTTGGAGGTATCTTAATGATTCCGAGGGTCTTTGGGCTAGAGTGCTTAAAGGGAAATATAGTAGAGATCAATTGGGCGTGAACCTAGCAACACCGAGAGTTGGTAATTCTCATGTTTGGAAGGGCTTGTATGAGAGTTGGAGGAAGGTGCAAAAGGGTGCTAGTTGGATTCTTGGTGATGGGAAGTCAGTGCCTTTCTGGACAGATAGGTGGGTTATTGATAAACCTCTTATAGAGTTGGCAATTGCTTCCATAGACCAATCTCTTTCCACTAAGCTCGTTGCGGATTACTGGGGGGAGAATGGAGAGTGGAGATGGCCCGAATTCGATTAATCCCGACTGAGATATTGATGCGTATTGCTGCCATTAAGATCTTTGGCAGAGGTGCTGATCACATGTCTTGGACTTTGGTGGCTGATGGGAATTTGACGATGTTCCTATGGAATGCTGGCCGGGTTAGATGAGGAAAGGGAAGACAAGGGGTGGCGGCATCTTTGGAAGGTCCAAGTACCCCAACGAGTACGGGCTTTCCTTTGGCTAGCAGCTAGGGATAGATTAATGATCAACGGCAACAGGGTTAGGAGAGGGCTGGCTAGTGACAGTAGATGTGGAGGTTGCAATGGTAGTCTCGAAGACGCAGTGCATGTGTTGCGGGACTGTCCTCATGCAATGGCATTTAGTTTTGGCAGGGTTTGCTTCCTGGGAATAAATGGAATTAATTTTTCTCGGGGGAGTGTAGAAAATGGTTGACCAAGAACTTGATGAGGAGGGAAATTTAGGGCATTACTATTCAGTGGAATGTGTTATTTGCTTTGGGATGTTGGTGGCTGTGGCGTTGGCGAAATCAATGAGTTTTTGAACCTGGGAAGCAGCTGCCATTTAACAAGGTCACATTTGTAGTGAACCAAGCTAGACAGGTGAAGGAAGCTTGGATGGAGGAGACGGAGAACGAGAGATCAAAGAGCCATGCAAAGGTTTAAAGACGCTCGACTGGTAAGGAGAGGAATGAGGAATCGGTGGGAGTTTCCAGGATTAGGATGGACTCAACTGAATATTGATGGCTCAGCGAAAGGTAATCCAGGACCATCTCCAGCCGCCGATTGGAGGGAAGAATATAGTTGTGTACCCGCCAGTACGGTATGGATAAAGTCCACCTCACTTAGGATATTTGTCAGGAGATGGGAAATCATCCGGCGATTGCATTTATAAAGTAGGTTCAGTAGATGCTTGTCAGCAATTCTTACTACTTCCACCTGGACCTTCAAGTCAGCAAAGCCTAGTTCGAAGTTGAATCTGCCCGAATAGCACCTGCCCAACAAGGACTTCGATGGGAAAGAGCCGTGGAAACTCAAGAACAAGGTAAGACAGAGTGGTACCAAGTTCGGAAAGAGACCCGGGAAATATACGCTGTCCAACGCACATAGGTAGGAAGGGACGCCTTAGGCTCGGCCCATCACAAGCTCGTAAGCTTCACATGGCGATTCTTCTGCTACACACCTCTATGTAGCTAACGCGTGCAAGCGGTGCGCGCGGACGATCGTAGCGTTGGATTGGGTCAACTCTTACAAGAGATGTGCACATAATTAGTCTGTTATCTCTCTTCGTTGAGAGTGCACGTTGGATATCCAGTCTAGATGTTGTGAGTAGTCTTGTTGTGTGGCCAGGAAATCACATTCATCTCTCTTATGAATGCGAGGTATCCCGGGCCCGTGTGACATTGGTGTTTTCATCTTTTCGCCCTGACAGATCCGGGCCGATAATCTTATGTCAAAAGGACCAACGACGATGAAATTAAAGGAGAAGGAGAAGGAGGAGTCGGAAGAGTAATTCTTCGTTTTTGATCGAGATGTAGTAGACAGAAATGGAACGCCAAATTCTTTCAGAGGATGTTAAAAAGAGTTTTTATGAGTTTCCAGACAAGTTTAAGGATTTAGATACCAACGAAGTTAGTTCTATTCAAAGGAAGATACTAGAGGGCTCGTTTGTCTTTTCTTCGTTACGACTGGTTTCCTTTGAACGAGACGATCCGATTGGGGATCGCTTTTCGCCGGTAGTGACCTTTACCGAGCACCCTAGCCATTCCTTTGTTCTTTTTGTAGAACCCCAGGATGAGCTGGTTCTAACAGCTCTCTCGTCTTTCTTGTCTAATAGAATTTCTGATTCAGCCTTAGTGGGACGCTCGTTTGCGTGTCGATCCGACACAAATATGCATGATTTCGTGATGACAGTTCTTGATTGGGGTCAAGTGGAGCAGCTCCTTCTCTGCATCAATTGGCACTATTTGAAATGTGCACTATGAAAAAGAAGTCGGATGGTTCCTGCTGCACGAGATTCGGTGGAAGTAGGGATTGTTGCACAGTTGTGATTCCGCTTTCACAATAAGAGGAGCAAAGAGTTCCACATCTTCCTTCCTCTAATTCCTCAGAGAAGTCGGGCTGTGAACCATTCTCAGTCTGGCGGCATAGTTCAGTATCCGTGATTTCCTTATTCATACATTGATTTCGAGATGCGAATTGAATACGAAACGAAAACAAGTCGATAGGCAAGAGAGGCAAGAGCTCGCCTTATTTCTTATGCCAAACCGACTTTACTAAATTGATCGAAAACATAGTAAGAACAAGTACCAGGAAAGATCAGATGCGGAGAATCGATAAATTCCTATTATTCCTAACAGAGGGGCGTACGATGCCCGCTTCTAGCAAAGTCTTAGGGGACGTAGGACCCTTCATACAGAGGAATTTCCTAACAGACGGTATGCCAATAGACAGCGATACCCCTCACTCTACTCTATCTTCATCCCCCCGGTCAAAGGAAGAAGACTGATTAGTGGAGGTGTGGGGAGGGAATGGGGAAACTTATGTGTCAACATTCCCGAGTGGCGGAAAAGGTGATTCTTGCTAGTCCTTTAGAATATCCTCTTCCTATCCTTCATAAAGTAATGGGTTTGTTTATCTTTTCTTTTTATTGAGTTCAGTTGCTCAGTCACTTGACGCTATAAATTCGATTACCTTTCTTGCTCGTCTCTTGATTGAAATGGATTTTTTTTCCTTTTTCTTTTTTTTTTATAAAGTAGAAGCACCAATTGGAATTGGTTGAATAAGAGTGGAATCATCCTATCTATGTGGTATATCCGAAAGGTTTTCAGCTCAAACTCCTTATGGTAAACAGGGCTATTGTCTATTCTAATAATGAACGGGCTATTGATTGGATTTAGAAAAGAGAGAGAGTAGGTCCCCGCAAGAAATTGGATAATCGATCTATCTTACGCAAGTTCTGCTTTCTCCTTCTTCGTTCTGAGGCTTGCTTCTCTTATTTAAGATATTTTTTAGAAAAGGTTAGCTTAATAGCCTGTAGCAGAGTTGATTTACGGTATCCCCTTCCCTCTAGGCTAACAGAACTCCCTCTCTCGAGGGAGAGAAGAAAGATATGACTGACAGCCAAAGCTTCATGCTGACTTATTCACTAGATTCCAAAGCATGCCAAACCTAAATGCCATTAGCTGAATGCGTACTTCATGCCAAGCAAGCTTTCATTTAGTGAACGCTTTCAAGCCCAGTTGAAGATTTCCGAGCATTGCGCTTAGTCAGTCCAGCTTGCAGCTGATTCAGCGACTTTGCCTTCCTATGCTTGAAGCCTTCTCTCTCTTCTCACTCATTCTCGACTAATGGCAACCTTCACTAGTCCGGTATTATGATAGCTTGAAGTGAACCAACTTCACTTTCAACCCTCATCAAATCCAGATACCAATCCAATGAGTTCGATGATATTTCCTACAGCTGAACACTTCCTTTCTATCCTGGCTTTCTTTCTTTATTGCCTAGTTTCTTCTTTTCTTTCCGGCAGTAATGCTTGATAGAGGTACGTAGTTACTTTACTATTTTTATTTTAGTAGAGGAAATGCCTCACCTGACAGTTCAAGTTCAGTCCTAGGTTCCATCCTGCCGAGGAAAAGGGAAAAAGAGCTAACTGCAGTGGATAGCGGCACTTCCTTGATTGAATGCGCGACTTGCAAACCCTTCCTGTCGTACTTTCTGGCTGGCTTACAGACCCGGATTCTAACTTCTCGACAGGTCAGAAGCTTGGAGGAAACTAGGGATTTTAGGCCTAATTTCATTTTCCCTTCATAAGTCCAAAGAGTGCTATTTTGAGAAAACCAAACTCCGTCTTGGTATCAAGGATTGGTACTTGATAATCTATACCCTACAACCAAATCGTAGAGTTTCCATAATAATCCAAAACGGACTACTAATGGATCCTCACGATTCGCTTTCCAGCGACTCGTAACGATTGGTGCGAAGTCTTCCACTGCCGGGTCAGATGCGACCGTTGAGTACCACTTGATGTACTAAAGCCATTGTCTCATCCATCCCCGCATAACTGTAACTTCAGCTAAAACCTGCTGACACTCATTTTCATAAGCGTCAGTAGGGCAAGCGTGAAGATCTTTCGGTTTATAAGCCGATCGAAGGTAATCTATAAGAAAACCTTTCAGGTATGGGTTCAGTGGACGGCCACGGCCTAACCACAACTCAAGTGGAAGGAAGCGCTTATCCCATATCGCCTTAAGTCTTAACAACTTGGGTGATTGAGTATTATTTAAGCGCGAAAGAGTTCTATACCCAATCCCATAAATACGACAGAAAGTACTAAATCGTTTAATATTATACATATTAACGACAGAGTACAATCCAGGTATATGATGGGAGTTAAGTAAATTTCGGAAAGAGACTGGACTTAGGTCCACGCTCATATCACGAAATCTGAACTTCTTCGCAAACTCAGCACCGCCAGTATCTGATATAAGCGACTTGGCTAGAGAAATATCTACACCAAGATCACTTACGATCTGACGGTACATGGACGCTACCCGCTCATCAGCAATGCATATATCATCGCCTAGAATCGCATAACGGTCAAAATACTGACCAGGATATACCTTCTCTGCACAATATTGGACCACCAAATGGTGGCTCAATGTGAAGAGAGGCCAAGAGCTGAGGTAGCCAAGAGGCTGTCCCGCCATAAACGTGACGACAGGACGATTACCTAGAAATGGGCCGTCTGCAAACCGGGTTGACAGTCTACAGAAGGGGACTAGAAAGTACGAGTTTGACAACATTGAACAAACAAAGTTTGCAAATGTTGAACCGTACAGATAGTCCAAAACGCCTTCCTGAATCATAAGAGGCCACCTATCTGTGGCCGACTTAAGATCATAGGAGTAGACGGTTTCCATTCCAACGAGCCTATCTAATGGAGCCGTTTGATTAAACGTGCCATCCATTGGACAGGTACCTAAAGCCTGCATTAACCAATCATGCAAAGGCTTTAGGAGACGTTGGTTAACATAGTTGCCTATGGCAAACACTCGTCTCTTCCCTGCTCCACTTTCAGTAGATTGCGCTAGTCTACCTGGTACGTCACCAGAAAGGATTCCAAGCGGTAAACCCGCATGCGGCCTTTCTTCAATCATGACACGAGTATCGGCCATCGACTGAACAGAAATCTCTCGATTTCTCGGATCGCATGGGTACCTGATAAAGGGAGACCATAAGGGGATTCCTATCCTTAACGCATCTGAGAGGACAACCTCAAAGGTGTTTAATTCAAAGAACCAATCGGTATCTTTCTTAAGATTGAGAAAGATACCCCTAGGTCGATCCTTAGTAGATGACTTATCAGAAGGTAGCGCTTTCCAGGTGGGTTCCCACCGTATTCCCTGACACAAGGGGATGGTTAGCGCACGAGACCAGTATCTCTGAATCAACTTAGCTTAGGGAGATACCCGAAAAAATCCACTAAAAGTGTGAGGACTTTGTCTGGATCCCTAAGAGAAGAGGCGATGCAATAGATTTAAGTATACTTAAATCTACTTTCTTTGCGAGACGAATGAGTCTACACAAACTAAAGTAAGACAAGTATAGCTTAACTAGAACATCAGCCTTATCATCCTTCTTCAACATCTGTGTTCGATGAAAGGATGGTATGATCCGGGGATATCCCGATCCTGAAAGTGAAACAGGAACAGGTAGTTTTCCTTTAGGACCTGGCACACCTGCATAAGCTTGTTTTAAGCAGACAGCTGCTTGTTTTAGATAAAGCGCTGTAAACAGGGGTTCAGATTTCCTATTCAAGTAAACTACTTGTTTGGCAACAAGGTGAGCTCCGACACAAAGCTCCTTGGTTAAACCATCAGTGATCACTAGAATCACCTTGTTAAAGGTAGATTTTAGTGACCCAAGATCTTCTAAGATCTTGTACCACTTGATGGCTTTCAATGCCAGAAGTTTATCAAAGAGTAGCCTCATAGAAGTCATAGCAAGAATTTCTTTCTATGGTTCCTAGTCAGGTGCGACCTGACGCAGAGAAGTGTCCAGACCAAGGATGATTAAATCTCCGCTGAGCTGGCTTCCCCGTCACCGCTCCCTGAGAGAGGGCAATGCTCTCTCAGTCTATGAAGTCACAAGACTTCACTTTGATAAACCTCTGAGCCTTTGGAAGACACCAAGACTCACCTAAATGACACTATGTTGCAAGTGTCAAGGGGGGGTACCTGGTTGACCAACAGGACTCTGTGTGTCACAGAGTGAGGTTAAATCGACATATGTGCCGACCCGATTATAGATCGGACACACCGTCCGATTCGCCTCTGGACGGATCTGACTGACGCTGCAAAGCAGACGACAATCATTGGCCGCTAGGGAGGTCAATCCCTACCAGGAGTAATCCTGTCGATGCCTTACCCCCCAAGGTTAATGTACCTTATCTAGGCAATTATAGGGCTCATTAGAAAGATAGTTCAATCGCCATCAATTCAACCGGAGGAAGGTTGATGACACTGAACACTAAGCCAATCAATGGGATGAGATGGGAGTCAGATTCAACATAGATGATCGGATTCGGGCAAAGAGCAGATGAAGAAAGCCAGAGTCAACTATGCTCCAAGCTAACAGGAGCCACCCAAGAAAGAGGGGTTGGTAAGGAAAGATAGGAGGTGATTGAGAACAAGCCTATTCCACTTACCGACGAGACTCTTCTCTCTTATAATACAGAGATGGATCTGGAATAGTTGAGGAAGGTAATAGGGTAGTACACTGTCTGGCTTAAGAGTGCCTGAACAGGCATAGACCACTTGCATGTCGAACAGATCTAATCACAAGGGGCGTAGCGGGGCGACCTAGAAGCTCGTAGGCTCTGGCTCAGTTCATACTAGAGTAGAGGCTAAGAACTGTCTCGCGGGAGTAGACCATAGTTCGTGAGGAGAAATTTTTTGCTAGATCATTCGAGTCAATGCGGTGACTCACCTTCCCGCTTCCAGAAGAAGGTCCGGCATCCTTTTGTCATCCGATAGCTAGACCGAATCAAGATGGGGTGAACATAATCACCAAGTTCAGTTCACGACTTTATTTATGACCTCACGGCCACTCGGAATGGATGCAGTTCCAAAGTAAGGGCGGCAGGGAATGCCTCCGCTTCGAGTAGAACTAAGATAGATCAACTATATGATAATTGGCAAGATCACACATAGTTGACGTGATAGCTTTCCTCTTACCTACGAAGCGTCTGGTAAGGACGAGACGTAGACCTTGAATACAAAGGCAAGGCTTACCTCTTGCATTCAGGCTTTTATATTTATAGGTGAGATGTACACTAAATCGCCCGAAAGCACGGGATGAGACTTGACTTATGTTATGAGATGGCGAGAATCCGATGCATTAGAAAGCGCAGTTAGGGAAGAAATTGCAGAGAAATGCTGCTGCAGGATTGGACGTCTATCTATCTCACCATCCTTCGGGTGCTTTCTTTTGATTCCATTTTGCTTGTCAGAAGTCATTCTCTGATCTTTCCCTCTTCCTGTACTTCCGCGGGTAGGGACTTCCACTTCTAGTAGTCAGAGTAGGGGTTTCGGTATGTGACTAATGATGTCGCTATCCTTCCGTCAACCACAGAAGAAGACATGGCAGTTTCACCATAATCAATTCAAATTAGCGTGGCGTGCATGAGGTTTTTAATCCTACGATTTTGCTTTTCATAGATTCGTTTTTGTCTCGATATCAATCAATTTCTAAGAGAAAGCTAGTTGATCTTCAACTACATCATACCCGACACCCCCCTCTTCCACAACTTCTTCAGTCTCAATACGCGCTTCAGCATTTCCAATTTCCATTGGCGTCAGTCCTTATTCTTATATTCACTCGACACGGCTACAGCCATCAAGTCTTTCTTTTTTCCCGATGGGATAATCTGATCAAATCACTCAGAGACCTGTTTTTCGACTTCATACATTCAGGGGAGAATCACTCCTAGAAGCATTCGATTCCCCGAAGGAAGTGCGATGGAACTCATTCATGGCTGGCTTTCTTGGTTGCCTAAAAGCGCATCTGATATTGGCTCGAGCCTGACCGCTGCTACCATTCTTCTTGACCTCGACACCGGCCGTTCAAGTACTAGTTGCCCCGGCTGGCTTTGTGACTTGGCCCCTTTCCGTGCCTGAAACTGAAACTGACAATCGCCCAAAGGTACCGTCGGGGGAAAAAGAGACCATGTCTGATTTCGAACATTCGATTCTACCTATCATGGATGAGGGTTACGCAGAGGCATAGCAGGGAGCGACAACCGCCTTTCCTTAACTTCAGGGAAAGAAAGGAGCAGCTTGATCAGCCATTAGAGATCGCCTTCTAGACCTTCACCTAGATTACATCACGGAAGCAAAAGAGGATGCATCTCATTGAATGTGGTTAAGCATAGCCCGGGAGATGATGTATTCTAGGGGGGAGCCCTTTCTACTCGTATCAGACACGAAATGAACGAAACTTTACTTTTATCAAGACATACGAGGCATACTCATCTGAGTCTTCTCTTCACCCGGTTCGAGAACTAGATCTCCTTGATTAAGCAGTCCCACAGGCCTATATCTTTCTATTGCAGGAATCAACGTAGGATCCTACAAAATTTTAGGGGGGAGGACGTTCTATTTATAGATTCAGAGTTTCGCCCGTAAGCTATTGATTGATTCGGGATCAGAGTGACTCAGGGGCCAGCGGTTCCTAATTTTCCTTTGAAGGTTGGGTTCAGGCCAGGAAAAGACCCCTTTCTCTGTCATCATATGGTCTAAAAAAAAGGGTGAAGTCAAGGCACTCTGGCATCGTGAGAGGAGCGGCTCAGGAAGAGAATCCGCTTTGACAGAAGTTTCAGTATCCCGTGTGGTGTGAGTTTTCTCTCTTGCTAGAGTATGGAGTCAGGCACAACAGCCCAATCAAACAAACAATGAGAATCGGCTTGACTAACTTATGTTAAACCAAGATATTCTTTACCTTTGCTTTCATTAGCTTTCTTCCTCAGACAATAAGTTTAGCCATTCCTATCTCAAATGAGTCCGGTAGGATTGTTCCTCTTCAAACAAAGGAAAAAACTATTCTTTATGATCCAACTCCCCCTTCCAAAGGGTCTTGAGCCCTAGCACCACCCTTAATGCCAAAATTTCCCTAGAATCCTGAGGTTCTCCTTCTTCACCTCTCTTTCCCATCAAGCCTCTTCAAGGAAGCTAGCTCAAGACCCTCTGGCGGATCAAGACGACTGACGAAAGGGGGAGAAAGGACGGATCACCTGCCGATCTGTGATCAAACAAAACTATACCTGAAGAATGGGATACAGATTGACCGGCACAAAAGCCATCTCTATCAATCTACGCTCATTGATGAGACGGCGACATAGAGAAGAAGAACCCTTTCTCACCCCCCCTTTCACTTAAAAGTCAAGAATAAATACAAACTTTGGAATAAAAATTTGGTGGAATCGAGGATGGAATCGAATAGCGAATGCACTTGCGGTTAAGACAGGTCCTGCATCTCCTACCTAATGCAATTGACCGACCCGGCATCTCTTTCGTTCAAACAAATATGCCTTCGCTTCAAGACGCTATTTACCAATAAAAAAAGGAAAAAGACACTACCCTTTTGAATTGAAGAAGCCGAAGGGGTGAACGAGCGCTGCGGTAACGAGCCGTAAGAAAGATGAGCAGAGCATTCCTTCCGCCGGCCTTTATAGGAAGGAGTAGGAGAGCGTGGTGAGATAGATAGACGTCCAATCCTGCAGCAGCTAGTTGCTCGGCCTTAGTCTTGGGCGGATCTCACACTTCAATCAACCCCTTCGTACTGCAATCCAATCAATCGATCGATCAAGAGGCTAATCTCTTTTGTTTGGGCCGGTAGCTAAAAAAAAGAAAGTCCTCCATATCTAGCCAACTAGCTAGCAGCATAGCATTAGCTTCAATTGAACAAGCTCAACCTTGAAAAAGAAAGGTGGTAGGCCGAAGAACCGTTGAACGCTTCAACTTGGCCACTGAAGAAGGCGAAGGCTGGGCAAGAGACTAGGCCAACTTACTGCTTACTGCCATGCCATGGTTTATTAGGCTCCATAGACGGAACTTTTTTTTAGGTATTAGGGAGGGGAGGACACCACTCAGCACCTAAGGTGGGGTTCAATGCCTAACAAAAACGGCCAAAAGCAAAAAAAAAAAGAGATGTATGGCTGAGGGGAGGAGAGAAAGAACGCATGCATGGGGATTCTGTCTGTCGGAGGTTCGAGAATCTATGATAGGACATCTAAGGCTAAGGAAGAATTAATTAAAGGAAGTCCATTACTGAGAGAAGTGGTGATCTCGTCTTGCTTGCTGGGAGAGAGAAAGCTTCCGGACCACCTTTTCCAGCCAGATAGCGAGCGATCACTCAGCAATGAACACTAACTGAAAGCGGCCGGGAATGAGTACCTATCCCTTACGGGAATCGAACCCGTGTCTTCGACATGAAAAGACGATGTCCTAACCACTGGACGAAAGGGACCAAAAAGCCATTCTTCATATACCTCAGCTCCGAGAATAGAAGTGGTTCGTTTTGTTTCTATACGCAATTCAAGATTTCGTTTGTGTTCATGTTGGCGATTTCTGATGTGAATTCGGCGGGTCGTCCCCCCTTCCTACGGGTTCCCCCACCGACCCAGTGACACACCAACCACGCCCCTTCCCTTTCTCCGATCATAAAGCCCCCTGATCCCTTTCTTTGTCTTTCATCCTCCCTGAACAGAATAAGTAAGGCCCCGTTTTTTTCTAATTCAAAAAAGAAAGGGCGAAGCGCCCGTTTGAAGTGGCGAAGGCCTATGATATAGTAAGAAAGAAAGTACGTTAAGGTTACGAATTTAGTCGAACTATAAAGAAAGGGAGGCTAAGGTTACGAAGTAAGGTCAGCTGGTTAAGGAAAGCTCAGGTTATGAAATCGCTTAGCCGTTAATTAATTAAGTTAAGTAGTAGTGAGGCTCAGGTACGGAGCCTTCCACTGTGGACCGAGACTACGCAAAGGTAGAACACCATAGAAACTTCGCTGACTTTATCATAAACCTTGATTTCGCTACGCTCAATAAGAACCCGGAATAGCGGAAATCGGTTCGTGTTCCGCTTCCAAAGTCAGTCGTCTTTGCCCAAGTGTGAACTGCAGACGACTCTACAGTGGTTCCATTCCTTCTTACTTGACTTCTGGGTCAACCCAACCCGAATGGGAAGAAGAGGGTCAGCCAAACAGCGGTCCACTTTGTACATTTGCTGAGGCAGACCAATCGGGCATTTTTTAAAAGGGAAGGGAACTTATCACCGAAGGTTCGGAGACGCTCGACTGGTAAGGAGAGGAGGCCTAGGAAGGAGGCGGGAAGCTACCGCTTCTAGAATGCAAGCTTATCCTTGACTTTTTTTAGAGCGTACCGCTATTGAATAAAAAAAGGTTTATGGATGAAGTAATCGGAGTGACAAATGATTACGGTTGCGGAAACCGGAGAAAGTCGGGAACCGTCGGTTACCTTTTGAATCAAAGTAGCGACGAGCCGAGTACTTCGACTACAGGGGGGGGAAAGCTTCGTAGACAGCTTCGCGTCCTCGCCGCTTCTTTCTGGCGACTAGCTTCTCAAGTGGGTGGCTTGGTAAGCAAGCTACCTTCAGCATCGGTAAAATCCCTAATAGGCCGGAATGGTGGGGAAGGAGGCCCTCCCTACTTCAATGGAAAGGGGGGAATCGCCGTTTCACAGCCGCTCCTCTACAACTACCTTTCGCCCAACATGATCACGAACGAAGACAGAGAATTGCGTAGATAGAAGGACGAAACCAACCAACCCACTTGTCCTGATCGGAACGATTGAAGAAAGAAAGAGAATGGTGGCCCCTTTCGCCCAGGGGGCATCGTCGGAGAACAATGTCGGGGACAGGGTGAGAACCTTCCGTTGGTTACGCCCTTTCAGTGTTGGTTCTTCCATATTTAGATATGGCCAGATAGAGATCTATATCTTTCTATCGATAGATATCAAGATATATTGAGAAATGGATATTGATCTGGTTTCAAGATCTATGAACAAGATAGATCCCTAAATATCCATTTGAAAAAAGAGATGAATAGGCGGAGCCAGCTGAAGGAAGGGCGCGCGCCCCTCTTTCTAAAGCAAGAAGCGAGAAAGTTGACTTTGAGAAAGCTTCACTCCTCTCCCGTTGGTCGAGCTCAAACCTTACTCTAACAAGCTCTAACAAATAAGGCCGTCAGCCCTTAGCTTAGCACAAGCACTAAGTAAGAAACCTACCTTTTGACAACCTTACTAATAGAAAGGGGAAAGATGCGCTCAAGCATGCGAAGAAAGCTCGAAGAGCTTCCCTTATAAGAAAGGTTTGTAGAAAGGGGCTTCTTCCAATATCCCAACAAAGTAGGGGCTTCAAAGCTTGTAGTTTAGGGGTGCGCAGGTTTGGAACCCTATACAAGAGGCTAGCGTGCAATGGCTTTCTCTGATGGGGGCTCGCTTCAAAAAGCTCCGCTTGCTGCTTTTCATTTTGATAGGAGTAGGTAGGTGCTTGCTGCTCGTCAAAGCCGTAGCTTGCTGCTCGCTTGCTGTCTACTAAACGAGCCTTCACTGCCCGCCCGGCCCCTATCTTTAATCTTAAGTAAAGTGAAGTCAAATCAATGAAGTGAACAGCCCAACCTCTTTGTTTGAAGCTTTGCCGGGAAGCTTCTACTTGTTGAAGCTTTGCTTCCCCTAATTCCAAAAAACAATAAATAGACTTGCTACTATAGTTATAGTATAGGAAAAAGCTTCTCTTTGATAGCGGTCATAGGGGGGTTCAGAAAGGATCTGATCGTAGATAGAGACAACAACCAGTGCGGGGGTAGGGGCGGATGTAGCCAAGTGGATCAAGGCAGTGGATTGTGAATCCACCACGCGCGGGTTCAATCCCCGTCGTTCGCCCATCAATAAATGGACCATTTGTTACGCCTAGAAAGAATTTTTTCTGCAAGTCATCTCGAGGCTTTCAAACGCATCCAAGCCCGATTGAAACATAGAAACCATAGATTCGCGTCGCCTACTTCAGGCTAAAGCCCCCTTGCTTGCGGGTCAGGAAAAGACTTTCACCTCACCATCTCACTCTGAATCCGCAGAAGAGTATACCATATCGAACGAAGAAAAAGCAGAGAAATAGAAGCAAAGAAATAACAATAACCAAAGGTGGTGAAGGGGTATAGGGTGAATAGGTTTGTTTCGAATTCGAATAGGTTTGCATCAAGGTACGTTTTCCCAAATGTTGATGGCTTGGAGTTCCCCATCTTTGAAGAGAAGGAGAGGTATGGGGATATAGTATATATAGAGTATAGTCCCTACCGTACGGTGCCCGAACACGATTTCTATCTTTCTACCGGGGCCCTCTCTTTCTTTTGGAATTTCATCCACAGAACGAACCAAGAACTGATAGAATTGTTGATGCCACCGCCCCTTTGAAGGGAGGGGGAAAGAAGAGTGGAATTAATGATTTGAAAAAGAGGGCTAGGTCTAGCCAAGGATTGAGTCCTTTTTCTTTTGGATCTGCTACTCGACCCGTATTCTGTTACAGGTTTGCCTAGCGCTTCCATCGAAAGCTTATACCTGTTGACTTTGAAGCCAATTGCCATCCTCCTTTTAAATTAAAGCATCCCGTTCTTCGATTTCTGATTCATATGCATCTCAAGCCTTAGAGGAAGAGCCAAGCAAGGGTTAACGTTGTGTAGTCGGGAATAGAGTTGCCGGTAACCTTTGGCTAATAGCTAGCCTAAGACAAGAGGCAATAAAGCAGAGCTAGCGAAGGTTCGGAGACGCTCGACTGGTAAGGAGAGGAGGCCTAGGCAGGAGCTTTTTATTTTAAGCGCGCTCTGAAACAAAGGAGGCAGATACGTGAATGAAGTGAGATCTTGGAACAAGGGCAGTGGTTGGGTCTAGGATAAAATGGAAGGAAAGTGGCTTGGGAATGAAACAACATAGGCAGTCCCTCATGAGTGCGGCACGCATCATTGCCTTTCGCAGCAGTGCCTGACCGGTCCTTTCTCCTCTACAGGAAAAAGAGGTTTTGACCGCCAGGAGCCGGCTGTTGATAGCGAAGGACGAGCGTGATGCGATCCAGTCTCGATGTGCGGCAACTCCTGAAGGAGAGCTAGGCAGGACGATCTCCCGTGGCTCTAGATTAATGTGGTACGGCTAGGGGTGGACGCAAGTGTGAGGTACTGCATTGGCATTCTAAGCAGCGTTCCCCGGTAGCTGAGGAAGCCCCTTCTACGTTCTCAATGCCCGCGTCGACCCTATCGTCGCGTAAGGTGAGTTGACCGTCCATTGACAGAAGTTCATAGGCTTTTTAAGGAGGGATAACTAAACAACGGTCATCGGCGATGTGACATGATCCCTCAGTTCTCTTGGCCCCGGCCGAGATTTAAAGCCTCTCGCTCGACCACCAATGTCTTACACTGCATGGCCAGCGGCTTTAGCTTCTGCTACTGACAATGACTACAGCTCTGACGACTGCCCTACTTACTTACTCACTTGCATGTCGTCTTCGGCTGGCTCTTGACATTCCAGATCTATCTTCCACTCGCGCTCTCGAGACCTGACTAGACATGAAATGAACCATCTATCCGTACTTCTTGTCTCAGCTCTTGTCTTCGACGACGAGCCCCCCCGTTGCACGGCCTTCCGTTGCTAGGAAGATAGCATTCCCATTCACTGACTTGTGGTTGACGACGCCCTCTCAACTCCTCTCTTCGAGTGGAACGCTTCTGCCGCCTGAATCTTGATCTCTCTATAAATGCTACCTTCTTTTTAAGCTGCAAGTGTCTTTCTTTGTTCTCTGTTCCGTTCCTCTTCTCTTGAAGCCCTTGCATGGTATCATGTCTCGGTAGTACTCGGTATCGGTAGTCTTTCCCCTCTCCGTGATAAAATTGTAAATTGTGGTTTCCTTTCGTATCGAGATCTTAATAAGACTGGAATCAATCTACCGAGGAACTTCTCGCTAGGGAACTGGTCATTAAGTGCTTTCTGTCTCAACGGAGAAAGCCTATTTGTTGCTTTTAATACGAGATCAGAATAAGCCTATAGAAAGAAATTCCTCTTCTTTTGTAGAGTAGATTGTCAGCGGTGGTACCGAAATAGAATGAAATGTAAGAGTTCCCCCGAAAGAACAAGGTTGGTAGTAAGTAGGGAGGAGATCTAGAAGGTTGGGATTAATCGTTTCAGTTGGAATGCCAAATCATTAGCGACTGGCGCTGTCTTAAACTTAAAGAAGTACCATTGAGGTATTTGTAGAAGTAGGGTCAGGTTAGGGCTTCTTCTTTAGCACATAGCTGGGCGGAAGCTCAAACCAAACAACGACATGGGATTCTTTCCCAAGCTATTGGTGCGGAGTTCCATCTCTCTTTGCCTGAAGCTCTCTTCCTTGATAGTTTGGACCAAATCTGGAACAGAAGCTGGAATTGACCAATGGCACTAGTCCCGATGTCTTGTGGGAACACCTGCTACACTTCTCTATTACTATATCTGACCATATCTCGTACCAAGGCTGAAACAGTACCGAGATGAACCAGAAGTAGGGGGAAAGACTCCTACTCAGCTCTTCATTGCCAGCTAGCGCAGACTAGCGGTTAGACGCTTCGTTTGTATGGCCTTTCCCTGCATTATATACCACGTTTAATTTTCATAGCCCCACCCACAATTCCACTTCTCTTTTCCTTCCTAAAGGTAGCCCTCCACTTCAGGCGATTACGCTCTTCACGGGTTGGATTTCATTTTTTTCATCATCCCTAGAAAGTCTTGTCGCGAGCCAAGTAGAGTGTAGAACATTGACAGGGAACCGCGAGGAGAATTGCATCCAGGGCCCGATCTTCTACTGCCTACCTTGATTCATGGGGCAGGGAGCCAACATGGTTGATAGCAATTGCACCCAGGGCTCGATCTACGGCTGTCAAGCTTTCCCATTCGCATGCCTTAGGCGGGGCCGCTCGATCTTTGTTTCTTCAGAACGAGGTCCGAAGAAAGGCGGGAATAAGGGCAGCACTTCCTTAAGGTAGCCAAGCGAGCTTCGCGGATTTCATAGTTTCATCGAGGTCGTCATGAGTTGAGTTAGCATGAAACGGGCGGGGCCATCTTAGGAAGCGGATCTTCGTCTACGGGGGACAGTTGGCTATTTGACACTTCTGCTATAGCTTAGTGCTTCTTTTGCGGTACCATAATGCTCTTCCTTCTCCGTTTTGTTCGTACACGAGTGAGAATTTCCAGCGTCTGACTCACCAGCATAGGACTCCGTGCCGATGGCTGAATAACTACGATAGGATTCACCAGATGAACCGGATGATCCAGCACAAAAGGCTTTGTTTGACCTTTAAATAGAAGTGGTGGGAACCTGGGTCTGCAGATACCTGGACTCGCAAAACTACTAAAATGTGGCTTCTCATCGATAGAAAGAGGTGTTCAACGAACGGAAATTCCATACTTTGGTACGCGCATCGTTTCTTCAGTTGGTGGGGCTAGGTTAATAGCTGGCATTTAATAAACAGAGCGATAGACCCCTGAGTAGGACGGGAAAGGCTAAGCTTTGGTGCCATCGTTTGTCTAGTATACTTAGTGTGCCTAGTGTGAAAGGAAATATGGCTTCGGGCAATGTCACTTCAAAAGAAAATCCTATTCTATTGGCTATTGAGAACTGGGATATATTGATTCTGGTTCTCCAGAATTGCTTCTTTCTGTGCCTGCACCTATTATGTAGATGATGGACTATAAAAAAAAGGTATTATACTGACCATGGCATAAAACAAAGAAGAATGTCCGGCGATAGCATAGGTGCTCTTGCTCCCCTCAGTAGCTCCGATTGAGTCCGTTCGAGTTTCAGCTTGGCTAGGGCGCTGGAAAAGAAGTCATTAAAGCGAGCTACCGTGTCCTTATCCGAACCACTACGTACTCCAACAAGGAAGCCATCCCCGTATCTACTAAAGAAAGATGGATTTGTTTTGCACCTGATAGCGCAAAAGATGGATGCCTTTCAGTATAAATTTCCTACTTAGGAAGAGCCCTTCTCAAAGACACGCGAGCCAGCCTAGAACGGAGCACATGCTACTTCTTCGAAATCGCGAACACCTTACCTTTCTTCTTAGTCTGATCCGGACACTCAAGACCTCGGTTCTTGGCTTTGATCCAATTCCGAAGCTCGTTTGCTCACTAGCCGATGTCATTTGAAATTGACTTAGTTATAAAAGTATGGAGATTTTAAGTAGCAAGAAGTTTCTTTACCTTCCCCCTTTTGGGGGTAGTGGTATATACGAGATTTCTTTTAGGAATGATCTTTCCCTGTAACTAGAAATTGAATAAGAGAAGAAAGATCGTAGCGTAGAAAAGAAAGAACGTTTTGATTCGAGGCGGATCCCATTTTTTAATTTAGGGAGGCTACTCTCCTATCCGATTGACAAGAGATGCTTTTATAGGAGTATGCCCAGTTAAGAGGAAAGAGGAGAGATGGCATAGAATCAGCTACTGGTCTCAGGTGCAAATGACAAATGGGCAGTGAATCAATACCTGTCATTCTTAGGATAAGCAGTCTCCGCTTTTACAGGTTCTGCTGTGAGGGAGGAAAGATCAGATGTCACGTAAAAAGTTATAGATAATAGATTCAATGGCGGAGTCCCTTGTGAAAGAAGAAGCTGCATTGCGAGTCTTAAAAGTCCAATGAGGTTTTTAATCCTTACGGAGAGGCGCCCACGGAACTTAGGACTCGCCCGTGGATCTTACCACCTGCAGCTCTGTTAGGTCACCACTCAAGGAAAGGAGCAGAACCACCGAGTTCTCGCCTTCTTGAGGCCCGAAGGACCCCATAGGAGGGCACCCTTAAAGGTGTCAGACTAAAAGGGGTCAGTAGCACCTATCTCAGTACTACTGATTAGGTTGGCTTCACACAATAGAGAAGCTAAAACCACATAAGTTCTTATGATAGCTTTCTAAGGGCGAAGGTGCCTATTTTATAGGTATCCAGACCCACCAAATCATGGCGATCGGGATTATGGTGTAACACACCACGATCCGGAAGGATATTATCCACCGGAGCGCCCCCCTGCAGCTACCCAAGGCCTTACTCTACTACCTTCGGTTCTAGCCTTCTCTTCTTTCTTAGGGATGGTTAGAGGAGGTGTCGCATATCGGCTTTAGCAGCTACTAAGCTATCGCATATCCGCTGCAGCTACCCAACCAAGGCCGCTCTTCCTGCCGTGAACGGCCGCTTTCAGTGAGTCTTAGCTTCTTTCTTCTCCTAAGAAACTCCTAAATAAAGAATTGGAATGCTTCTACTTCTGGGGAAATCTCTCTAATGGGTTAGGCCTGAATTCTGTCTTTCAACTAACTTCGGTACGGTCCGTTGACCAAATGAAAGCAAAAGAGATGGAATCCCTTTCATTTTTAAAGGCGAATCGAGAGGTCAATCTGATGGACTGACTGAAAGAGTTTGAAGTCAAGTCAGTCTTGTTTATCCTATCCCCGATAGGAAGAAAAGACCGGGCTAGAAGAAGAAAAGCTCTCTTTTATGTTCTGAGGGATAGTCCCACTCTCTCTCATTTTCAGGAGGTTCAGTCTCTATTTAAATAAGATGAGTAGCAAAGACTTCGTCGCTTCTAATATATAAGAAGTCGATCCTTGACTATAGAGGTCTTTGGTCGGCTTTTTAAAAGAAGACGTAAGGACGAAAGAAGAAGCTTTTGAAGAAGTGATAGTAACTTCATACCAGGAGCGAGAAAGGTAGCTATTGCCTTGATCCCATCTCTCATTCCCATTGGGAACCGGCTATTCCCACTTCTTAGAAAGAAGGAAATGCCTCATTTTTTGGTCCGGAGAGAGCTTTTTCTCATTCTATGCGATGAATATCAGATCAAGTGTTAAGTCTTGTGCTTGGTAAGCGGGAGTAATCTTAGACTAGATATTAGATATTGGTGATAGTACTGGTGCTCAAGACCCGGCAGTCTTATCCAAAGATCTCTTTTTTTAATCAGGCTTCAAAGTCAAGTCCAAGTAAAAGAGTGCAGTTTCGCGAGAAAAGGGGGGGACCAATAGGATAGAGAGCGGGTGGAACACTGTACCAAGGACAAGGATCGACCTTTAGGGAGAGAGAGAAGGAGAAGATGGAACCTGATATGAATAAGAGGTGGGGGCAATGATGGTCCTAGGTGAATGGGCTAGACCGGAAAGCACATAAGCTCGCTTTCCAAGACTTGGAATGCTAACTAAATCGAAAGCTAATGGAAGGCTGGAGGACCTGGCCCACTAAACTAAAGGATAGGCGCATGGGGGAGGATTTTTAGTAAAAGCTGCACGGGACCTATCTGCTGCCTCCACTTCTCCTTAAGGTAGAGTTGAGCTTATTCATGAGGATGATTCGTAGTTCTCATAAGACAAAGATCTTACTTACGCAATTACCGATTCGAATACACAGCTAGACGTAGGCAATGTAATGAATGCTCGCACAGACGGAATAGAATACCGGATTGGACCTTAGCCGCTCGGGAATCGAATCCTTCTCCACCAGGAAAGAAAGGAAATCGCCACGACGCTGACATCTTTTCATACGTACTAGACCCGGAGTACAGGCAAATTCGGAAGAAGCCGCTTACACGACTTCCACCCCTTACCACACTTCCAATACAGACAACTCAAGCAAGAGGTTTGACATCACTCCTGCAACTGCAAGACAAAGACTCAATCAAGAACCAGAGAAACTGCAATCAACCTTAGTCAAAGACTAGCCACATCCCCTGGCTTGCACCCTGACTCTCAGTCTCAGTCAACTCAAGGTGAGAAGCGAAAGCCGCTCGACTTGAAGGAGAGGTTAGTCTATCGCTTTAAAATTAGATAGAACTTCACCTCGCAGCGGAAACGCCGATCTCTCTTTCTTTTTTGAAAGAAGAACGTATTTATATCTACATCCCGAAGAACGCTAATCCTATAGTATAGAACGAAAATCCTGGAACAGAACATCTAAAACTGGCAAGACTTCCATACCTGAGATAAATAAAAGATATAAATTACATGACTTAAAGGACTTTTGACTAATAACAAATCTATTATTCAATTAGCAACATACCTAGCATACTCTATAGGGCATAAACCAAAGACATGATACAAATCTCCAAACATAAAACTTTCATATCAAACTATATAACCTCACCTCAAACAAAGGCCCTCAGAAGAGCCTGAAGTAGATAAACCTACAAATAACAGAATACCTGCCAAAAGCTTCACCTCGGTAAACCTTTGGAATACAGATCGTCGAGCCGCCGACAACTCCCCAGGTTCACTAAAACAGGGGTACTCCGCGAAAGACTATTGAGTGACCTGTCGAGCTGGTCCGACACCAAGTGGGCCGCACCTCTGAGAACTCAATATGAAAGAGAAAGGTCTTCCTTTAACCCCGAAAGTCGTCCTGTAGATAGGTTTCTCACCGGTCGCAGAAAGTCTTTTAAGAAAAAGGCTTCCCGAGACGCCTAAAGTCAACTATCTGATGGTCTGAGAAGTGTCGGTTCCATAAAGTCTTTCTACTCCAGGACGCACGACACCTTTCCCAGCTCTAGGTTGTTCTAAACCACGAGCTGCTACCAAGTATTCTGTACCAGATGCACCACCGAGGAGATAGACTTCACCTAATGGTGAAGGAGAAGGTAACTCCAGTATTGGTAACCTGAAATAAACCCCTCAACATGCAACCAAGTCATATACCTTCCATAAAAGGCCAAATCGAACCAACATAGAATCGGTCCGATCAACTTTCCATTTCCGATTGTTGACTGGAGCATTAAAGAACTCCTCAATCGTTACCCTTGGGTCAATCGCGGTACAGTAGTACCAACGACAGTACCGTAACAAGTCCCGAACCCGGGTGGTCAACTCAAGGAATTCCTTAATTGACTCGACTTCAAGTAGATCGTCGGGTATCAATGTCAGCTCCCGGGCTTTCATCTCTCGCCTCAAGAGGTAAATAATGACACCTCTAAGAGTTGGGTTAAGAGGAGACCCCCGTCCAAGCCATAGCTCAAACGGGAGCCTTTGCTTAGTGTACATAGCCAGAACCCTTTCGAAGTGACGGTTCCGCTTATGGTCAAAAGTCGCTAATTGGCGAAAGCCGGCTCCACCAACCAAACTCAAACTAGCATTCCTTCCTCCATTCACTAGCAATGAGCGAAAGAGCAATGAGCCCATTGGGCAGTCTTTACCCCTGCTCTTTGGTCCCCAAAAGCTACTGAAAGTCCTAATCGAAGAGCCATATATTCCAGTCCGGATCGAGGAGCCAAACAACCAACTAGCTGATATCCTTAACTGCAAAACTGCTCCGAGTGGTTAGCGAACTATTGAAGTAGATAAGTTCCAGTCCGCATTGAGGTGCCAACCCCAAGCAAGGTGAAGCAGAAGCAGCAGCTCTTTTTGAACCCATTTTACCTTGGGGACAAAAACAAGCTCCAAAGAGAAGTACTTCTCGGGACTTCTCTTTTCTTCTTTCAAATTCTTCTCGCTTATCACCGACTTTCCAAGCGTAGTCTGTAGTAGGGGGGGCCATTCTCGCAGGAGTTGGAGTAGGAACATGACAAACCATTAGAATGCATTCTCGCAGGAAGTAGCATACTAATGTTTGTTGCCCGCTTTCGTTCCTTTCGTCTCGAAGGCCGGTTCAGTAATAGTTCAAATCCTTCTAACTGGCTAGTGCATTAAGGTGGCATGTCTTACTCCGGGCCAGCGGTGAACGAAGTGTTAAAGTAGATAGAGCTAGCGTTCTGTACTCAGCCGACCAAGCAAAACTCCAGCTAAGCTAATAGCTCTAATTGTGGGATATCTAAATAATATGCTCTTGTTTGTGGCCTTCCTTCTCGCCCTAGCCCTGTCCGATCTCTTCGCTACCGATTCAAATCGTTCTTCAGCTTTCTCCCCACAAGCTGCGATCAAACTACGCTCCTCTTTGAGATAGAGAAAATCCTCTCCGCAGCGCAGGTGTAGACTGGGGGAATATATCGCTCAACGGGGCCAAGAGGGAGAGCAAGCCCTTCCTTATGAAGCGGAAAGAGGTCGAGATGCGGTGTCTACTCATTCACATCGGCGAGGAGACGCTGTGCATACTTTAACCCTTGTCATTTATCTATATCTATATGATTCAAGTCAAGGGGTGTGGGCCTTGCCATGCATATAAGTCGGCAGGGAAAGGGGAAGGTTGGGTCCCCTTTACTTATTATAACCGAAAGCACTACCGTGTAGTCCAATTCATATTCATAAATGAAGTGAAACCTATAAGAGAACGACAGAATCATAGTCGATCACAAAGCCAGGAAAGGAAAGACTACAGCCAATACTCCTTTTCCAGCTTTCTTTCCTGCTTTCCGGTTCCTAATACGAGACGAGCTAACTGGAGTGAAAAAAGACCGATTGCCTGCTTTCCTATTCTATTCCATACATACTAAAAACTAGTGACCGGAGGAGAATTATACCAGTTTACTTTGGCCAGAGCAGAAGAGCTAATAGACCAGAGCGGTGCTTTCCCGATTTCGATAGCTAATACGACGAGAAGGCTCTGACAAGACCTACACCCCATAAGTATTAAGAGAAGGAAGAAAAGCCATCAGCCCAGGGATACTCTGTAGACCGTTAGACTCGTGCTTCTGTTGGCTGTTGGGAAGTACTTCGTTTCACTTCTCAAAACAGAGGAGAGAAGCCAGTGACCGTAGGAGAGCTTTTTGCCCCTTCCTTTTCTTGTGTTCCTGACCAGAGCAGACCAAAGAAGTGACGTGACCAGCTGACCTGCTTGTATGCCTGTTTCCGGTTGCTGTTCAAAGGGTAAAAGGACAGAGGAAAGGGACGATTACGAGTGCCTGTTCTGGTTCTTATGAGTAGAAGAAGAGGAGATTAGTAGCCCGAGCGAGAGCTCCCAAGCCGAGTCCGTGCTCTTTCAGTAGTGTTGGTAAATATCCTTTCTGCCTTCCTTCCCTTGGTGATGGATGCAGACACCAACCAACCGCTTGACCTGCCAATAGTAATAATTCTTTCAAGTCTGGTCTTGGACGACCTCGAAACTGCTGAGCAAGGAACCCTTTCTCTAGCTCCTCCTCCAGAAGCCCATCAAAGGTAGGTCTGTAGGTAGTGATGTTCCTGCTCCTTCTATTCCCGCCTATTGAGGCACCGGGAAGAATGGACCACCAATGAATCCTGCTTCCTTATCTTCTTATTCCCCCATTCCGTGGATTGGTTCCAACATCAAGACCGGTGGAGGAGAACTCAAGTCAATGCGCTTACCAACTCCTTATCGACCTTCAAATCTCTTATCTAGACAGGATAAGAGCAAATGAACCCCCCCCTTCCTATTGTCTATTCCTATTCCTGGCTCACTGTCGGTGGGCATTAACTAGACCTGTTCTCATAGCTATCTATTGGTGCTCTCGGCATAGGAAGTCTCGCCGGTTGATCCAGCACCTTGCTAAGTATCCATTTCAGTTCCGGCCTCCAGCCTCCTTGTGTAGTTCCAGCTGATCCAGTCGTTGATCCTGCAGCTTATCAAAATAAGCACCAGCAGAAAGAGGTAGATACAGAGCCATAGGCAAACCTTCATGATCGATAGCCTTATGAATACGACCCTCGTGCTCGAGAGGCAGATCCAAAGGCAGTAGCTTACCTAGGAGCATACTTCGGTGTAGCATATATAGCGGCATACCCCTTTAACCTAGGTGGAAAAGAGATCTATTGATACCCACCATCAGTTTACCCAGAAGCCCACGGAGCGGTGAAGGGAACAGGATTTCTCTCTCCGAAGAAAAGCGTTCCTTCATTCGTCCCTGCGGGCGAACTGATCCAGTTGAAACGTAAACTACATTTCTACCCCATCCCTAACAACCAACCTTGATGCAGCATCTAGGTAGTTCTCATCAGGAACCATTGTAACGAAGTAGGTAGACCATTTAGCATGTGTCCTCTCAATGCCTGCTGTTATTATTTCTCCACCGTCTTCCCGCGTCGAAAAATCGGTTTTGTATTGTATTATGTACGATTGGAGAATCATTCTTTGGAAAAATGAACTATCTTCCCCCAAGCTAAATTATTAAAAGCCGCCGCCCAGACTAAGATTCTTTCCTATCGCGCTATGGGCTTTGATGCTTACGCGCGCCTTAGCACGCGAAATATTGCCTTCCTAACTAAGCTAAGCGGAGCTCTTGCCCTGTCATATTGTTCGGTCCTCCCTTCTCTAACACTGCGCTAATAAAGCACGGGGCTATTAAGATGTAGAATATGTCCCCTACACTCTTTCAATCTCTTAAGATTTGGAATCTCAGCCATCCTCCATTGAATTTGGTCTATCTTTTGATTCTGGTTTACCTCGAGAGATAAAGTAGCCCGTACCTTTCCTATTAATTTATTTGGAACCTATCTCGTATCTATTGATGACTAAAACCTCCCTCCACTCGTGGGACAGGGTTCTTATTTCTATTCTGATTTGGAATGGAAGAACTTCCCCACCCCACTACTCAACCGTAGCTTTCTACCTTTTGATTATGGTCATTTTTTCTCCATCATACAAGACCCGTGCCACTTTCACCTGTAGTTGCAGCAGCCGTTTTGCTTTATTTTACGGAATATGGAGCTCTAATCCGCTTTTTCAAGCTTCCCATTTGCTGATCAAGTGAGTGAGGTCGAAAGACTTCCCAGGTCGGGGGGTTTATCTGGACATCTAATCCATGCAGGTATGCCAAATGACTTTCTCTTTATAACGAGGAAGGTAAATTTAATTTATAGGAAGAAACCTCTGTGATGTGGTATAAGATGGCCAATTGCATTAAAAGAGTGGCTAAAGATGTTTTTGGAGGGTAAAAATCACTCACATAAAGAAAGTTGGTGGTGGAACCAACCAAGATGTATGTCGTCCGACCCAACCTCAGACTCTTTCTTCCCGACCTAGTTTTCCCCATCGGGGATTTCTTTGGGCTTATCCGCCACTTTATTCTGGAATAACTGGAATACCAGAATAAATCAGGAATCTGACCAAGCCACTAAGCGGCATCGGATCGAAGTGTACTTGAGTAACTTAGCACCCTATTTGCAAAAAGAAAGTCGAAGTTCTAAACCTTCCTTCTGGGCCATCCTTATCGGGAGCATAAAATGGACTTGCTACCCCAGTCTTCCTTAAGGCCTTTATGCCGAAAGGACTAAGAGCTCTTATTCCGCAGTCTTTAGCACATAGCAGTCGACGCAGTACTCTGGCGGTTCCGCTAATATTCCTATCAATTCATTCCTCAAAAACCCGGAATAAATCGTAGACTGGTACCTTTGAAAAAAGAAAGGCTTAACTTCGCTTCGTTCTGTATTAGCAAGAACGGAATTTCTGTTTGAAAGAAAGTCTTACCGTGTACTAAAGCTTTCACGTGGCGAGAGGGATTACTTGCTAAAGATTCCTCAGGGAAATGTTAACTACGAATGGCTAGATAGAGTCGAGTGAGGCTTGAATAAATAAGCTAATAAATTCCATGGCATCATTGCAGCTTGAATCTCTTTAAGCATTTCTGCTTCCCGAGTGTTGGTTTGGAGTTGACTAATGCCCCTCGGTTGAAAGAGAATCTTTTACCGCTGGATCAGCTGCAGAAGAATCCAAGCGAAAGACTCTAACAGTCAAAAGGGAAAAAGAACAACAAGGGCAAGCCTGGGAACAAGGGTGGTGGCGACAAACCGAAGATTGCTTCCTTTGTGATGGCCCTCACAGAGCCATGGAGTGCCCAAAGAGGAACAAGCTCTCCGCCTTAATCCAAGAGGAGGAGAGGCCCAAACGTGAAGAAAGAAGGATGGGTTCGTTGCAACTCTTGAACGCCATCAAGGCTAAGGTCGAGGTGCCCAAGACCGAGAGGAAAGGCCGCATGTATGTGATGACCAAGGTGAATGGGTTGGAGACTCGAGCCTTGGTGGATACGGGTGCCTCCCATAACTTCATCGAGGTAGATGAGGCCAAGAGACTTGGGATTAAGTATGAAGAGGAGCGTGGTTGGCTTAAGGCTGTCAATTGCGAGGCCAAGCCCATCTTTGGCGTAGCTCGTGGGGTGAAGATATGCTTTGGTGAGTGGTGTGGCTTGGTAGACCTTTAGGTAATGCCTATGGACGACTACCCAATTGTGTTTGGGATGGAGTTCTTGGATGGTGTCCGTGCTGTCCCCATCCCATTTGCCAACACCATGTGCATCTTGAGTGAAGGGAATGCATGCATGGTGCCTATGTCCCGTGAAGCTACACTCCAGGCTATCACCCTAGAGAGACTTGGAAAGTGCCTTAAAAGCTCATTTCTTGGCCATAGAGGATTGAAAATCTTTACCTGGAATTGCATTACTAGTAATATTGGACTAATTCTACTAGTTCAAATTTCTAGATTATAATTTCTTCTATGCCATGCTTAACACAAGACAGTTGAACAGAAGAACTGTCCCCTAATCCACTCTATAGATTCTACCTTGTTCAAGCTGTCCAATTCCATGTCTTATTTGCCTGGCTGGGCATAGTAAGATCGTAGAATAGAAGTATTTGCTGCTAAGAGCGGATTCTATACCATTCAATAGCACCGGATTGGGATTCATTCTCCCTCCTTCGCTCCTCTCCCGTTGGTCGAGTGGCTTTCGCTCCTTCTTTCACAACCAATTCTCTTCCTAGCATAGCAACCTATTTGGGCAAAGCCGTGAACCGTACTCCTAGTAGGTCACTCACTCTCTTAAGAGAGGGATAAGACTAAGACTATAAGGAAAACAAGAAAGAGATATTCATTAAAGCAATAAAAATCAAAGCGACAGGAGAGACATTGGGTTAATAACAGACAAGAAAGCCAAGCTGCAATAGCAATCCAAGAAGAGCGCACCTTATTATCCTTAAATATAAGATAAACTCGTGAAGGGCATAGCTTCTAATAGAAGATAGCCATAGCCCATGTATTTCAGTTGCCAGATCACACTAATGAAGTACACACGCATGCGGCAGACAGTTGAACTAGTAAGACGTAAGACTTGGAAGCCTTACGACTGTATGAAGTGAGGAATTTCTGATTGCCCAGTGAGAGTCATATTCAAGAGCATAAAGCTACTCACTGCAGTAGTTTAGTCTAGTGGCTGAACCCTCCTTTCCCTCTCGCTATGTGAATAGCCCTATTTAATTTAGCGGAGTTAAGCTTAAACAGCTTCGCTTCCTTACTGACGCAAGTAAGTGAGAAAAACCTTATTTAAAGAGGGAAAAAAGGAAGAAGCCTTCAGGCTCGACCATCGGATCGGTAGATGATTGGAATGTCACTTCATCGACATGGGCAGTAGCAACCACTATAGAATAAAAGAAGGAAATGTTCGCATTCACATTCCATTCAAAAGAGATCTTCTTTATAAGCAATTTCTTGAGTAGGATTTTTGTCCCAGCTGCTAACCAACAAAAAAACCCAGGAATTGAGTTCTTAGCTAGAAAAGTTCCTTTCCTCAGAGGCAAGGCGCGACCCCTATGGGCGCTAATAGAAGTGATATCGAAAAGACTGAACTTCCAAGTAGGATATTTCCCTCAGGCGGAAGTCCGAGTCATGGCTGCCAGCCACGAAGCGAGAGAAGCCTTTAGCCCGCCACTCCCCATTAAAAAATAAACGGAAGGACTACCCTCGGGCCTTCTATCAAAACAAACCAAAAAACTCCTTAGGCACACTGGAAGAGCGATTGAAAGGCAAATCAATCTAATATGGGGAGAAGTTGGAATTGTCCCAAGGTGGTCATGAGATGGTGCAGTGCAGAGCCTACCGAAGACGACTCAACCACCACCTCCATCATCTGATGAGTTCGAATCGGTGCTTCCTGAATTCAAGACTCAGCCTTCGGCCATCGTGAAAAGGCCTTCGAATGAAAGCTGACTACAGGGGGTTCGTAACTCATCCCAATGATCGGGAATTCCAACTTGAAGGGCTGAAACCGGCGAAGATGCAAAGCGAGAAGAATTGGTTGGGCAGCTATGGAGCCCTTTGTTCTCCATCGTCTACCTTAGCTCAGGCGGCTACCTGCTACAATCCAAACGGAACTGGAATGGTTTGGAAATGCCAACCGATGAAAGACGCCTGGGGGAACAAGTAGGGGAGCCGGGAGCCGGCCGGTCCTGCGCAGCTACATGGAGATGTGGGATTCGAGAAGTACCTACCGAGAAAGAATGAAAACCGGAGCACTCCCCTCGAAAGAAAGAAAGATCGTCACCTCCTTGATATCAAGAAAGAACCGGCGTGAAAAAGCTCCATTTCACAGGTTAGCGGCGGAAAGGGCAATGCCGGCTTCATCGACGAGGAATGAAAGCCAGAAGAGAAGCGGATCGCCACTCCATTGCGTGTGACATTGAGGAGCTTGGTAGCGTCGGAACGGGGCACAAATGGGTGACTGCTTCGGAACAGATCAACGAGCTGAGCTTTTTCTTATAAACGAAATTTCTTTAGTATCGAGATCAGTAGAACTTGAAAGATTTGTATTTGAAAAAGAAAAGCCTTCATTGACTGAGAAACTATATTTATTTGATTCTAGTTTCGTGGCACTTGAAAACACAACAAAACCAGCTCTAGCCATTAGACAACAACTTGACTTGGCCAAAGGCATAATAGGGAAACCCCAAGGAAAGAAAGGAAACGGGGTGGAGAGAAATGGGGCAAAGTCTATCCTCGGTCAAGTCATCTGAAAGATGCTCGACCTGTGAGATGAGAGAAGCGTTCAAGCATCATTAGATTAGCTTCACGGGCAAAAGGGGAAGAAGATGCCTGGACAGGAGCTATCCCGATTAATGTAAGAATACCCGTGACTGGCCGTCTTGATGAGTGATCACTTGAGATTCTCACATCGACAAAGGGGCTACCCTACCCATTATGAAAAGATACACCGGCTCTGAGAGATTCTACTGTCAGAGAGGGATTTTATTGAAAAAGCCCTTATTTTGGTACAGGAGCGTGAAGCCGGAAAGGAAAATTTTGGGTGAATGGAGAAGTATGGGGAGTCAGCAGAGCAGCTGCCACAGCAAATAAACTGATATCAAAAGGAGTTGGGGCGAAAGGCTTTTGATCCATAGCCTGTATCGGCTGAATGGACTCGTCATCAAAGGCAAAAGGCCAACGAAAAGAAATTGAGCTAATGATCAAAAGACTAGCCTTCATACATTACATTCATTCTATGTCGTAACCATATTCCTTGATTTCGAAATGGCAGCATCAGTGTCGGCTAAAGCAAGGGTTAGGTTAAACCGTCGATCAAATGGGGGGCTGACCTAACCTAGTGACAGTGTAACGTAATAATAATAAATGAAAAAATTCCTTCCTGGCTTTTGCGTCTGATGATGCATATGCCGTGCCTGATTATGCGTATGCTTGTGCGGCTGTTTCGATTTCACTCGTTGAAGAATGTCTTTCCTTTGCAAAACTTGTATCTGGCGGGTTAGGTTACTAAACTATACAATCAAAAGTGATAAGGTAATATTCGCCTGAAGCGGATGGAGACCTCTCTTTATCCGCCTTCGGGCTTTGAAAAAAGGCTTCGTACCATCCATAATCTATAGATAGATTGATTGACTCGCGGTTAGGTTAGTAGTTTGCGACAAGCAGACCAAACGCCTCCCTTGGCCTCCCGGCTGTAAGTCAGCCAGAAAAGAGACTTGCTATTTCCCCACCTAGGATCCCCAAGAAAAAAAGCATAATATAATAAAGTGAAAGATCAGATTGTTACAGAAGACCAGATCGAGGGAAGGAATCTACTCTACCGGACAATCAAAGAAAGAAGCCAGCTTAAAAGCACCCTGGTCGAAGCGAAGCGCATGCGATGAGGGAAGAGAGAGACCACCAATGCAAGTGGATCGACTTAAGCATCGATTTCGAAGGCGACAACATGAAGCATGAAAATAGAGCCAGCCACTTTTTTCGTTAATAATGTTACAAGCAACAACGAGAAAATACGCTCTTGGATGCATGCCCCTATCTCCCACCCATCGTCCTGATCTTGGCTTGAAGTATCCAACGCTAAAACGAAAAAGCGAACTATTGGAATTCTTGGGCTTAGCCCTCTTTTACACCAACTCAATAACAAGCGCCGAACAAGGATGAAAGAAATCACATTACTAAGAGAAATTTATTAAGCCAGTCTTCCATGGTTTGATGAAAGGGCTAAACCTGAACCAGCCAGATCGGGGGTATGAAGGAGAATTCGTCTTCCAGCCAATCACGCAGGAATCTACGTACATCTTAACTGAACAAGTACTATAACTAAGAGAGTCACCTGTAGACAAAGGGACTAGGAAGATAGATAATGGTGGATTCTTGAGTCGTATCCACGTATCCAGAGGGCATGTATATCGCCATAGGAGTACCTTGTTAGAGGTAGTGCCTATCTATCCCTTGTCATAGCAGGCCTCATCAGCCCGCTTGAGGAAAGTCGGGATTTTTGTCCTCAACTGCTAAGAGATAGGATAGAAAGATTCTATTATCGACGGACACATCAAGTTGGCCAATCACTCCTTGCTGCTTTCAAAGCAACACTGACTTCCTTCTCGAAAAGAAGGATTTGATGCTGTTAAAAGCGCTATCCCATCTATCAATTCTTTTCTTAAAAACCGTATGAAAAAATAGAATTCCCCCCTTCTTACTGTTGGAACATTCCCGTCTTGCTTGACTCGAGTGCTAGTTTAATTATATGCTCCTTTTTCTAACACTTTCTTCACTTCAGCTCGCTTCCGACTTGCTTGCTACTATCGTATTATAAGACAGACTGGTTTGCATTGGTAGCTATGCTTAGCGGCGACATACTTCTTTTTTAACTGAATCTCATTTTCCTGATTGGATTGCTTTCTTTTTCTTAGTGTGGCATCTTTCTTTTTTGTTCGCTGTCCACTGGTGATATTATCATATATAAATGTAGATAGAGAAAGAGGCTAAGCTAAGCCTACGTAAATGGGAACAGCTTTTTTTGTCCGCTTTCAGCTATGCTATATAGAAGCGCTACCTTGTGAAAGAAAACATCATATGTAAGTAAGTAGAATCTAGAATAGAATCCAGAGCAGCTAAGAAAAGAAAATCGAGTAGCTTGCGGGCCGGTCGTCATTGCACACTAGCTGGTCAGTGGGGGTAAGAGAGTGTTCCGTTGGTCAACAACCAACCACATGAAACTTTAAACTATTATTAGAAATGGAAGTTTGGGTACTATATAAATAAAGGATTATATATAGTAAGTAGATAGAGCCCCAGAACGCAAAAAAAAAAAGGTGGGGGAACCAGAGTGGTCACGATAGGAAAGAGAAATGACTATAAGGAACCAACGATTCTCTCTTCTTAAACAACCTATATCCTCCACACTTAATCAGCATTTGATAGATTATCCAACCCCGAGCAATCTTAGTTATTGGTGGGGCTTCGGTCCGTTAGCTGGTATTTGTTTAGTCATTCAGATAGTGACTGGCGTTTTTTTAGCTATGCATTACACACCTCATGTGGATCTAGCTTTCAACAGCGTAGAACACGTTATGAGAGATGTTGAAGGTGGCTGGTTGCTCCGTTATATGCATGCTAATGGGGCAAGTATGTTTCTCATTGTGGTTCACCTTCATATTTTTCGTGGTCTATATCATGCGAGTTATAGCAGTCCTAGGGAATTTGTTCGGTGTCTCGGAGTTGTAATCTTCCTATTAATGATTGTGACAGCTTTTACAGGATACGTACCACCTTGGGGTCAGATGAGCTTTTGGGGAGCTACAGTAATTACAAGCTTAGCTAGCGCCATACCTGTAGTAGGAGATACCATAGTGACTTGGCTTTGGGGTGGTTTCTCCGTGGACAATGCCACCTTAAATCGTTTTTTTAGTCTTCATCATTTACTCCCGTTTATTTTAGTAGGCGCCAGTCTTCTTCATCTGGCCGCATTGCATCAATATGGATCAAATAATCCATTGGGTGTACATTCAGAGATGGATAAAATTTCTTTTTACCCTTATTTTTATGTAAAGGATCTAGTAGGTTGGGTAGCTTTTGCTATCTTTTTTTCCATTTGGATTTTTTATGCTCCTAATGTTTTGGGGCATCCCGACAATTATATACCTGCTAATCCGATGCCCACCCCGCCTCATATTGTGCCGGAATGGTATTTCCTACCGATCCATGCCATTCTTCGTAGTATACCTGACAAATCGGGAGGTGTAGCCGCAATAGCACCAGTTTTTATATGTCTGTTGGCTTTACCTTTTTTTAAAAGTATGTATGTGCGTAGTTCAAGTTTTCGCCCTATTCACCAAGGAATATTTTGGTTGCTTTTGGCGGATCGCTTACTACTAGGTTGGATCGGATGTCAACCTGTGGAGGCACCATTTGTTACTATTGGACAAATTCCTCCTTTTGTTTTCTTCTTGTTCTTTGCCATAACGCCCATTCCGGGACGAGTTGGAAGAGGAATTCCTAATTTTTACACGGATGAGACTGATCAGTGACAAATTCTGACACCAATCATTTACGAGTGAGTATTACACCAAGAATTAATTGACAAGCGCATGAGTTTTCTAGTTGGCTATGTTGCTATAGCTTAGATAGGAATAAGATACTCTACTAACTATAGGGTGAGAATGAAGAAGAAAAGAGACCGGAACGACACGGAAGGAAACAGAGAGGAAAGACTTAAACAAGCTTTACCGTGCTAACCAGAGCAGGAACATCAAAATTTAAGACCGAATACATGTATATGACGGAACGACATATTAAATAAATAATACGTGATTTGATAGGCTGCCTGCAGAAATAGTTTACCGACCACATAACAATTCATTCTTGTGTGTAGCGCGTGGGGCCATGTCTCCCGAACGATCATAATACGGCCGCTCATCTAATATCAAATCAATCGGTAGATCTAACTTCCCTTCCCCCATACCATAGCCGGAAGGGATAGCGTATCTACAGAAGAGAGAGTATGGGCTCTTACCCTTAATTTAGTATGGAGCACCCCTTCAAGTTTCAGATCTATATTTAGTTCCATATCCTGTTACAGATATTCCAAATGCCGCCAGCACAGCTCTCCTTCTAGTTCTAAACCAATGGTGCCATGTTCCGAACGCCGAACGGAAGCAACCGTTTCGAGGAGGAGAGCACGCCGACGAAGTGACGGACTCCATACGTTTGAGGTTCGCTGAATGTGACTGCTTCCGTTGGGGACGTACTGAGATAGAATGAAGAAGACGTTTTACAGTACGTAAACAAGGAAAAAGGCAGGAAGTGAAGCAAGCGCAGTTTTTCTCCGCTCCAAGAGAATAACCCTCTTGTTCGATAAGTGCACCCGTGTCTAAGTTAAGAAGCCTGCAGGCTTCCTTCCAAGATAGTTCAAGTTTGGATATAGAATCCCATGTTTTCGGGAACCTCTAGTGTGATCGCAGCTTGTCTCGCAGGTGACAGAATACCTTTTGCCCTGGATGCTTGGTTTTCCAGGCCGATGCACAATCTTTCTTGAAGCCGTCGCGCTGATAAGAAGAAGAGTTCTAAGGGGCTTTAATGGCTTATTAGATTTTCCGAGAAACTTCTTTGGATGTCTTGAAGTGAAGAAAGAGTACCAAGAAAGGCTAATGGTGTCCGAGGCTTCTTACCTCTCCCCCGAGGGTCGATTGGCATTCCGCTTCTGGTTCGCGCGGTCTCACTCCGGAACATCTTGAACTGGGGGAAGCCGCTTCTCCCCTGACCGTTTCACTAAGCTCTTCGAACCGGACCTGGAAACTCAGCGCTGAGCCCCAGAGTCTTGAAACTAAGCCCTGTGATTCATAATCTAATGAGTTGCCGTCACAGGAAGAGTCGAGCTCCTTGGCCGCTACGCTAGGCTGCTTACTATTCTCCAGAGTCTTCATCCTATAATCTAGCGTAGGTCAAACCTTCCAGTTGAGCTTCTTCCTCTAGGGTTACCCCTTCCAGAATGTAAGGATCAGTGGCATCTTACTATTTCAAGAAAAGACCAGCGACATCCGAAGCTGGCTATTCAGATAGAAAGAAAGGGTAGAAAAAGTCTTTTCTTTCCCGTAAAAAGATAGGCTTCTCTCTAGGCTTAAGGGCCTTAATCTTCTGTAACTATTCTCATTACTATTCTTCCAGCTAGGTTGACCCTTCTGGTCTAGGAACGGGCGGCAAAGCCCCCAAAGAAAGGAACTCAAAGCCAGTTACCCCCGCCTTTCCTCTTATGGAGGTAATCTTCTAGCTACAAAAAGGAAGAAGCTTTTCTAAAACAGAAAGGGGTAACGCTTTTACTTTTAAGGGAAGCTTTGGAGCTCCTTTTCCTCTCCCAGTAGTTATAGGTAAGGCCCTCAAACAAAGACAATAAAGAAAGAAAAGGGAACATCCATACTGACTAGAAAGCTCTTGCGAATCATCCCCTTCAGGATAGTTCGTGCCCGGGCGTGCAGCCGTAATCAAAGTATCATCTATTCTTAGATGTTATCTTACCCTGTTTTTTAGGCCTCCCACTCTACATTCTACTAGAGGCTTCCTCTTATAGCTATCCCAGAACGGGGAAATTCAAAGGCAAGCAAGAAAGGACTAGTGCCAGCCCTCACTGACTATTCTACTCTAGGCTTCTTACTAGGCCTAATCTCATCGTCTTCAGTTTCCAATAGAGTTTCAAGTTGGTCAACAGGCCTCAACCGACAGAATCTCTAGTTTAAATTGGCCCCTCCTTTCTTTTCTAAGGAAATGCCTTTTTAGAAGTGAACGCCGGAGAAGGCAAATCAAAAGAGAAATTCCTCTCGATTTCTTGCCCCGTTCAAGTTTCCCCAAAAGGGTGTATGTCAGTAAATCGGCTCCCCGAAACGTCAAATGTCAACGCTGGCAAATTAAATCAGCCTAAAAAAAAGAAGCGAAGTCTTCAACTAAACCGGTGGTGCCATCTCTGCGCTTCCTTCCGTTCCGATTCGAGAGGCTTCTTCCGACTAGTCTATTTTTGGGCGGCTTTCTGCTTACTCTTAGAGTGACTCTTCTCCGGAAGCTTCTAGCCAGTCCGGTCTGACTATTTATTATAGATAGATAGGGGTCAAGCAAATACTGGAACAGCGGGCAAAGCAGCCCTTTCTTCAACCACTATTGTGGTAGGAACACATTCTTCGAGCGGGAGAACATTCTGACTTGAAAGAAAGTCAAAGCTAGGCTAGTTGCAGTGCCATCTTCCTCAATTCGGGAAATGAATGTAAGAGAATTAATTGGCTGAAAACGCCAATGTTGGAAACGAAGACCCAATGCATGTCGAACCTCAACCGCCAAAGATTTGAATGAGAGAAAGGTTGGCACCGCTTCCGCTACTATCTCGAATAGGTCAAACAAACCCTAAAAAGAAAGACAAATATAACTTTACAATAGTATCGGCCCTACCATCTTTTCTCCTTATAATAAAGCGGTGGAAAGGTGGTATAATCCTAGGATACCCCGTCCTCGTCAGGGAGATGGGAACAGGCAACAGACCGGGTTCTGGGCGCTCACCAGCGTAAGCCTGTTGAAGGCTAACACTACACTGCTTCAAATAAAGTGCAGTGAAGAGCGGGCCAGAACGCCGATTAAGTCTAATGACCTGTTTAGCAAACAGGTGTGCTCCAATACAGAGTTCCGTGATTGGCGAATCTATAGTTTCTGGTTCCTCTCTTTCTCTAAAGGTTTTTCAAATGCAATCCTACAAGTACAGTTTCAGCAAGAATGATTTTTATCCCCAACTTTTTCGACAAGCGAACGGGCATGGGGACTAGCCTGGGGACTTGGGGCTTTTCACTTCTTTTCCTATAGGGATATGCACGGAAGCCTTTGTGTCATTCTTCATTCGATTTGACAGTGATTGACATGATCCTCACTTCTCTTATGATAGAATCTTTTTTCTGTCTTTACATAAGAGAGAGAAGTGTTTGCTGGGCCTGCCCATGTGTGTCTTGTTTCGTGTTTTTGTTTTGGGATTGGGAAAGTGTTCAGTGCGAACCTTTCTTCTAAGGCGGATCCAAGCTTCGCCTTTACTCTTGACCAGCTACCGGCAGAGAAAAAGCTTGCTAGACAGGTACCGAAAGGGCGAGTTCTAGGTCCATGTCGGATTACGGGAAAGGCTCACCCCCTTTCAGTTGTGTCCGCATACAGGCGTCGATAGAGTAGCAGCCTCGTCCTGGTCCAGCGAGGGTATCTTCTCCTCTGTTCTTGGGATTAGCGCTCCTTGGGACATGAAAAATGAAAAAGAAATGGATAGAGATTGATCTGATTCCCCCTTCCTCGAGTCCCACTGCTGATTCTAGCACAACAAAAGCTGCACCCTATTCTTGTCTTGCAAAGAAAGAGCTTAGACTACTACTGCTACTAGCACTAGAAAGGCAGAAAGCGAAGGCCGCTAAGGGCTTTTTTCTGGCTTAGAGTCACCAAGAATCTCTCAGTCAACCAAGCCAGGAAAGGAAGAAGGTAAGGCTGATTCGAGACTAAGAACAGCGGCACCGGTTACGATCACAGTAAGAGTTCAACTAATCTTATTTATATACACGATTTCTTGCATTCAGTTGAATGTGCGAATTCCCTCTCATCTCATCTGTCGATTCAAAAGGAATTTCTCGAGATGAATCCCGGCTTGAAGTCAAGTGCAAGAGTTGAAGCAGGTGGCATTCCCATTCCCCTATTTGAAAGAGGCCTTTTCGCGCCCTTTTCTTTCAATTGTGCACAAGCTAAAGCTTCCCTTGCTTCAGGAAATTCATTAACAGCTTATTCTGATTTAATTGTTCTTCCTCCAACAACGGCCAACAAGACCAAGAGCAGCGGATTCTATAACACCGGATTTGCGGCATCAGCGTATTCTTTTCTTTGTATTCAATCTCTTTTGTCGGAGAAGGAAGACTAGCTATATGCTAAACACTAGCGCTTCGCCCTTTTAAATAAAAGGGATATCATGTACCCATCTTCCTAAAACCGATGCCTTAGCACAATAGTCATATTAAAGACAACTGGCCCAAGGGTTAAGGCTAGACGCACCTCTTTCTGTTTAGCATTATTCCTGCCCACTAAACATATACCAGCTTACTTGCTCTCATGCAGCGAAGAAAGCTTTTAGTCTCGCTTACCCGAGAGCTAACCTATGAGAAAGATTCTTTGACAACAGACCGGCTATGCGCAAGGTCAATCTAGGCCATGGAAGTTTCATTGCTGAATGACTTGTCTGCTACCAACTCCTTCCTCTATGGGTAGGGCATCTCTACATGTGAGACCTTGAATACCAATTTCTCACATACTGGATTCCCGAGGAAGAAAGAGAGCTTCTCTCCTCCTTGCATAGCAGACTAACAAGCTGAAAAGTGATCTCATCTCGCTGTACCCGATCTCCAAGCGCTGACATTGAGAGAAGAGTGGAACGGGACTAGCTTTATATTATTGGGGACTTCCCGGATACTTCTCAACTCATATCGGAGCAAGGAAGCAAGCGACCTACTAAGACTGAGCCTTATAAGACTACAGAAAAAGGTGAAGCAATACCACATTCTCAATATCCCGGCAGACAGCGATGTAGGGCTTCGTTCTTCTCTTGTTCCTCTTTCCATGCGGTATCGATGGGCCGATCGTTCCCCTTCCTCTGGAAAAACTAGCAAATAGCATTTCCCTGTAAGTAGCATGTCAAAAACGAGGAATTTTAGATCCCACCTATATTTAAAAGTAGTCTTTTTTGCCATCTTTTGAGGCCGAGGGAAATCGACATTGACTTAAAAAAGACGGGGTTCATCGCAAAAGTGCAATTTCGGGGTTCCTCTATGGAGTGAAATCGACTTCGTCACTTTTTCCAGCGAGATCAAACAATTCCAAGATTGACATACCTTCCTTAAGAAAAACAGGGCCAGTCAATTTTACAAATGGGTTGCACGAAAAGTCTCACATTGGAACGATAGGTCACGTAGGGAGGAGCTCCTTCACTCTGATCGATCCATGGAAGTTGCGGGTCGAGGTGAATGAAAGAGACAAAAGACAGGACCAAAGCTATAGGGATGTTTCAATCGATACTTGTTTGAAGCCTTTGGCCTTTAAACATAAGAGAGATATTTGATTGCCATGGAAGGTTGCACTCGAAAGCCCCATTCCACCTATCTCAAATTGCTTTATTAATTCAAATAATCTTCTTCTGTCTGTCTAACTAAGGCCCATGCCTTCCCCTCCTTCTGCTCTTAAACTCGTTCAAGCAGTTGACCTCATTGCCGAAGCCCTATTTTATTCAAGAGTCTGACCTTTTCTTGCCTTTGAGTTGGCTTTATTGATTGCTGAATGGTATAGATGTTCACCAGGTCCCCTTGTCTCCTCCTTTCTGCCCATTAAGGAAAGGCGGCTTAACTGCCTCTCCTATCATAGAGAGTAATTGCTATCAATGTAAGACATATAAAGTTAGTAGTCTCCTAGGATTGATTCTATTGCAAAAGGCTCCTCCTTCGATCTGGGGGCTTTCGCCCCTTTGACTGTAACCCTGCTTTCCCTAGTTCTTGCTTGCCTTCTTTCCTTCCAGCTTTTTAGTGCCTTTCTTCTTTGGCCAGACTGACTTCCCTTCGGGAAGATCCTTCGTGTCCGTAGACAGAGACAGGCATTCCTACTTTCACTCGAGCAGGAGGTATGAGACCAGTAAGCGCGTCTTCTATCACTAGATTCGGCTGTTGTGAAAATATAACTAGCTAGACCGGGCTTTGAACGAGGATAGAAAGCAGCCTAACTATATGATAGCACCCGGTGTGCTAGAATCAATGGCATCGGAATGTTGCAATCCAAGTGTGAAAGAAGGAGCTGCAGATGAATCTTACTCTATCAAATCAATTCCGATTGAATCGACATCTGAGATTCTTTTAAAAAAAAATCCCTTATACTCCTTTTTAGGAACTGAACTTCTGGAGGAAGGGAAGCAGTAGGACTAGGGGTAGGAGGCACTTTTAAAAGTAGCAGTCGTAATAGCAATAGGAGTAGCAGGGGAAGTAGAGGAAGCATCCAATTTGACATTAGAAGGGGCTTTGGCACGTCGAGGAAGAGAATAAGCTCTTTGCGGGAGGGCGGTTAGCAAGAAGGTTTTTGAATCAATAAAGGAAGAATGCGCTCCTATTGAATCCGCTATTGGGAATAGAAGGGGAATGAAGGTAAACGTCAGTTTGCTTAAGCACGAGATTCGACAGTTGTGATTCCGCTTTCATGTCTTGGATTGAGCTTTCACTCCTGCCCTAATCCACGCAATGACATTTGAGGAAGAAGTCTCATTGGTACCCAAGCACTACCGATTCCTCTTCTGCCTTTTCTCCTGCCCTTCCCCATGGACAAGAAGTAGCTTGTCCAATTCTATACCAAAAAGTAGCACCGGAGCAAGGGATTACGGAAATCGACTATTGGAGTGAACTTTTGTCTTAGCATCACTCCAATAGTCGATGTTCTCGCTAGGTCCCAATGAGGGCTTCTATCGATGAATGATGAGGTAGGCGAGGGTAAAGCCCTTGATCCGGTAGGATCGGAATCAATTCCTTGATCCTAAAAGGGGGTCGTAAAAGAAGATATTATGGAGGCTTCTGTGAGATGCCTATCGTCATCACAAGTTTACTTTTGTCCACTACGCTTGCCTGCTTCTCGGGCTTAAAAGCATATATGAAAAAGTTGGCTAAACCTCGTCTTTTTCTACTTTTTTTACGAAATAAAACTACAAAGCTTCATCTCTTTAAAAAGAAGAAGTAGATAAAACAGGTGCACAAGTAGGTGAATCCCGCTTCAATTAGTCTGCTAAGGTCTAGTTCGTTGTCTTGTAGCTTAGCACGCTACTTCTCCTACTTGGTTCCTAAGGGCAGGCTCACTCCTCTAATGCCGTGATAGAAGAGAGAAAGATCAGGTTCTGACTTCACCCCTACTATCATCAATGATAGACTTTGAGATCGAAACTGGCTTCCTGGCTGATGGCCTCTTGTGCCTGCTTGCCCTAAAGAATGTGAGACCTAATGCTTTGAGTTTGCTTGCTTTATTTATGAAAGCAGGTACTTAGACTGGTGGAATTAGCGCAGGAGCTAAAACAGGGCTTGAAGCTTTCGGGCAATCTGTACCTTTATGCTCTTATTCTTCCTATCGAGTTCTCTTCTGACTTTGTTTGATTATTTCTCGTTCAATCTAATAATATATATCTTATATATAATGAAAGGCTTTTCAAAATCCATGCTGTTCAAAGTCTTCATGTTCCGCTCCTTTCCCGGTTAGAGATAGAAGATCCTCTGATCCCTCTTAACTCAGTTGCGTAAATGATGATGCCGCAGAGGGGAACCAGGTCTCCTTTCCTTCTCTCTCTGTTGGTGTCGTGGATACAGTCTATGAGATTCCGGTTCTTTGTCCAGTCCCGTATTTTAAGGTTGAATTTGCTTTTGCTTGAGTAGTTTGTGTAATGAAGGGAGGGACTAATCTTTGAGGTTGGAGAAGCATTCCCGATCGTATCAGGCCTAAGACTTCCAAAGCCTATCAGCCCACCTTGCCTTTCAGCCTAATCCGTCTCGGACGAAATCCTTCTTTCGGTTTGAGTGAGGGGGGTTGCTTTCTTCCTTTTCTATCGAGTCAACGGTACCCTTCAAAAAGGTCATCCGCGAGGCTTTTTCTTGCTTTTCGCCTTTCTTTTCCTTGAAGTGTGGGCCCCTTTTTGAAGAGAATCGTATCGGCCCTTCCAGCAGCCCGTCGAGCAGTCGAAGTAGTGGATTCTGTTCAATCGGCTAAGAGGCAAGAGCCTTTTCCTCTATCTAATTCATGTCTCTTTTTCCGTAAAATCCTAATGTGCTTCTGCTTCCTGGCTTTCGTTACTATCTTTTGAGTCTTGCGAGCGGTCCATTCCTGACTTCAAGTTCAAGTCTTCTATGAGGGATCGATCTTGGGCAAATACACTAGGGGATGGTCCCATACCAGGAAGAAGAGAACCTCGAGCGGACCTTAGTAGGCTTTTCCGCAGTCAAATGACTTATTGCTTGACAGCTTCAACAATTGATTGCCTTTTCTTTTTTCTTTAGTGACTCAAACTCAGTCCCTCCGCAGCCCCTTACTTAGTAGAATCCTTCCTTTTTTGATAGAATCGTGGTAATGGCTGAAGATCGAGTTCACGCTTTTGGGCTTGTGTAAGGATTTCTCTATCGGTTAGCCGGAGAAGGGGAAATTTACTTCCTCCCTTCATTCTTCTATTCAAGTGGGAGGAAAAAGACTTTAACGCTTTATGGTCTGAATTCAACGGATCTCAAATCATCCATTTCTGAGCTTCAAGCTTTGCAAGCTTTCGAAGTCTTGCATTCATTTCTGTCTCATTTTCAGGTAGAGTGTATTTGGCCTCTATAGGAACCCCCTGATCTGATGGTGGGAATTCCTATGAGAGAGGCTCACCTGGAAGGAGCGATATATAGAAAGTCTTCCGTGAAAAAGTGATCGATTCTATACTCTTCCGAAATTGCGTATAGAAAGAAGTTCTACGATTTCATGATGCAGCACGGAGTCAAAAATCTCCGTTAGTTCAGTTTCGGCTTTTTCCCACTCCTTATGTTAGGCAAAACCTCACCACATTACGTAAACTATAAACGACGCATGAGAAGAGGACCGGGCGCTTGTATCTTCGGGATACGAATTGGCGGTCTTCTTTTAGAACACTAGAATATTAAACCTTATCATGGAAGAACTGATTGCCGATTTCATCGGAAAGATGGGTTTGGCTGTGCCTCTAGCTATTCTTCTAGCCGTTAGAGCAGGCCAAATGTTCCATCAAATGAATAGTCTTAATATGGAAACAAAGGTAACTGATTTAGCGATAGATGTTGTTAAGGAGAAAATCGTTGACCAACTCTCAATTCTTTATAGAGTCTATAGAGATACTACTGAGGATGTGAACTTACCAACAGGAGTCAATCTCCAAGAGGTATCCGAACGTCTTTTTTTTCGCGACGAGAGCATTCAATGTCTAAACCAGATCTATTTAGATCTCGTCAATCAGGGCACGCATAGTCCCCACTTTGCCCAAGCTCTGGAGTTTGTGCTTTCGCTCTAGCAAGTTTGTTCAGTGGTCCTAACTGCTTAGTCAAATCTGACCGTTAGCGCCTTTCTCTTCTTTCTCTCATGCTTTCTGTTGGTCAACAACCAACCACAGCTCTCTATAGTCAAAACACTACTCCTACAGGCTTGACGGAGTTCAGTCTGTCTGGAGGGAAGAATTTCTTCTCAATGCGCTCATGCCTCAACTGGATAAATTCACTTATTTCACACAATTCTTCTGGTCATGCCTTTTCCTCTTTACTTTCTATATTCCCATATGCAATGATGGAGATGGAGTACTTGGGATCAGCAGAATTCTAAAACTACGGAACCAACTGGTTTCAAACCGGGGGAACAACATCCGGAGCAACGACCCCAACAGTTTGGAGGATATCTTGAGAAAAGGTTTTAGCACCGGTGTATCCTATATGTACTCTAGTTTATTCGAAGTATCCCAATGGTGTAATGCCGTCGACTTATTGGGAAAAAGGAGGAAAATCACTTTGATCTCTTGTTTCGGAGAAATAAGTGGCTCACGAGGAATGGAAAGAAACATATTATATTTTATAAAGAAGTCCTCATATAACATTTCTTCAAATCCTGGATGGGCGATCACTTGTAGGAATGACTACATGCTAATCCATGTTCCACACGGCCAAGGAAGAATAAAAAAATAAAAAGGTATTGCTTATAATAGTTGCTCGTTCCTGACGTACTGGAGTTATCACTTTTGAATTTCTCATAATGGTAGCCGAAAATATACCATGTCCGATCAAGTCCTTAACTCTATTATCCAGTATTTCACACCATTCTTCTGGTTCTGCCTTTTCCCCTTTACTGTCTATATAGGCAGAGAATTCGTTCTTCCTTTTCATCTGAAGGAAAAACTCTATTTGTTATATATAACAAATAGACGTTTTCAACAGATGATTTTTTGGTTGAAATCTTTGTTTTTAATATTTCTCCTTTTACGAGCTAGCTTTCTCCTTGTACAGAACTGGGAGGCCCTATTTTTTCCAAGTAACCTTTTTTGTATGCTTCCACATGAACGTGCCCCCCTGGAAATACCCGAAGGGGATGTTACCCAGGATCAACTTTGGAATGAGCTCGATCGTCGAAGCCAATTAGCAACGAGCAGAGAAATTCTCAAGTCCCACGAGCGAATCGGGGAACACATCCGGGAATTGAGGAGACAGGAAGGAATGCGTCTCCCTGGTGGGTTCCAGACGGAACGCTTAGTCGAAATGTTAGAAGAGCGCTATGGGGGTGAGCAAATGCTCGAAATAGAGAGAGATATTATGCAGCATGGCGTTTTCAGTCGCTTTTATAATGAGACTAAAACCTATTTTAATGACTTTCGGCGTGAGCATGTTACAGAAGCACTCTTACGCAAGGAATGGCAGGGAAAAGAATAAATACCATTTCCACGAGCGTGCAATTTTCAGACGAGAAAGTCCCCTGAAGCGGTTGAGGGGCAGCTGACCGAAAGGAAAGCAGGTAGGCCGCCCGTTGTTTTAAGTTCGATCATTGACAAGGTTCAAAGAAAGGGTAACCCACCTATCGTTGTGAAATAAGAGCACTCGATCGAAGACAATGTCAATTGGCCAAGCCATAAGCAAAGCAAGGAAGAGGCATCCAGTCCAATCTGCTCTTAATGTTCGAGTAGCCGGTGCCGCTTTTTATGGTCTTTTCCACGTAACCGCAGTTGGTTTTATATCCATTGTTCAAATAGCCGTAAGCGGTGGTTCAGGAAATGTTTTAGAATCGGTTGTTACAGAATACGCTGTGGGACGTCGAGGAAGAGCAGTGGGCCCCAGGTGCGGAGGTCTCGTTTGCAAGTGGAATCCGAAGGGGTTGTACACAGTTAAGAAGAAGAAGTTGTTTTCAATTTCATAAGACCTATAATAAGAAGGTACGAATGGGATTGAAGGACAGATGATCTTCCTTTTCTAAAGATAAAGAATCCCTGATCTGACTCAATAGGAACTACACTGAAACCTTTTCTGGTATGGTGGAGCTGAGACCACAGGTAATCGTCTTTTGATGCTTAAATTTAAATATAGGGAGTTTCAGAGAGAAGAGAGAGAGGGAGGGGAAGGTCAAAAGAGTCTACCTCGATTTACGGTTAATGCAAAACTGAGTTAGAATTCGGTCTCTTAAGACAGAAATCCCCTTAAACTGTCTCAGATAGCCCGATTTTTTCTGGGAGGTCCTCTTTTTTTTATTTATTATTCTTCATTTAGTACTTAAACCGGGAAAGTCCTTCCTTTCCTTCTCTTTACGAAGCCTAATCCGCTGAATAAGGGGAATTTGCTTTCTCCTGCTAGTTTACCAAAGCTGATCATATGGCTTTATTTTTCCCCAGCTGCTACTCTGAAAGTGCCCTTTCAACCTTCAATTGCTTCCTGTGCTAGCGGTTGATGTGCTTTCCTTCCAGACGGCTACGAACTTGCTTAGCCCTCTTCTTATTCCCAGAATCCTTAGCCTCTTCCTAAATAAGGCCCCTCCCTAGTCCTTATTCTCTATTCCTTATAAAATGAAAGATTCATTCTTTAGCCAGATCAACATCCTTCTTCCTATTACCTATCTCCAGATCAAGATCCTAACATGATTTAAGCCATAACTCTACTATGGAAGTACTTAGTAATCCTACTTCCTATTCACTATCTACTTCCTTCGTCAGCCTTCCTCCATAGCTACCTTTGAAGGGAAAGCTGGCTAGACCAAGCCTAGTAATTAATTGAATAAGAAGGAAAAAGGCCACTCAGGTCTATATCTAGAAAGGAGGCTGGATTGGAAGATTGAGAGACCCGGGACAGTGCAGGTTTGCAGAGAGGCTAGAGCATTCCCTTCACTAAAATAGAATAGTAGGTAAGATTCACTAGCTAGAAGTTTACTGAGAAGGGTAGAGTTTGCAGTAATCGATGAGAGAATGGTAATGCTAAAGGTAGGAAGAAAGAAGGCTCATTCTATGCTGACCACTTACTATGGCTCTTCTCTCATTTGATTTTTGAATCTGATTTAAGCCAAGATTAGGCTATCGATTGGAGGAAGAAAGCATGCCTTTGTTGGTCACCATCACCACCATCGTTAACATCGGTACACTCCTAAAAAAGGCCTACCTCCCTTCCATTCAACCAGAGCAGCGATGAGAACAGAGACTAAATTAGCTAAGCAATGCATCAACGGGAGGATTCTGAAAACATCTTCTCATATGACATTCTACTTTGAGCAAGTCACTTATGCCTATTCCTTGATAGGAGAGGGAAAAGCATTAGGCCGGCCAGTACCAGAACGATGATGAATAAGTCTGAGGTGGGTAGGTAGGAATCCGAGGATGAAACTTCTGTTGATGAAAGCATTCATACCATCATCTCTATCCCTTGCTCATTCTAGGCCAAGCTCTTCCCTTCTTAAAGTACTTTGCCTTCGGCATCTCACTTGAATTGGAGAATGTATTAAGCATAGGATCATCCAGAGTCTGTAAAGTCTACCTCGCTTAGCTCAACCTTATCCATAGACGATCTCTATCTCTTCATTGCTATGGTACTCTTTGTAGTAGGTAACTTTCTATACCTGAGCCACTTTACTAACCCTTAGCTTGTGTTCGATACCTCACGCCTTCACTTAATCCAAAAGCTTGCTTCGTGTTCCAACTCAGCGATATGAATACCATCGTTAGCAATAACTTCCCCTTCGCCTACAGGCCTTTCTTCACCTCTCCCTTTACTCTTCGTTTGTATTCCTTGTTCCTTCCATCTAAGCTCAAAGCTAGCTTCATCGCTAACGTAAGGCTGAATTGAATTTATTTCTATATATTATTAAATAAAGAGTTCACCTAACAGTTCTTGCTTGCTGAGTTGCTGAGATTAGTCAATATTGCTAGCCAACTCTACATCGCTTTAGCTCAACCTTTCCCCCTTCTTAGTCAAGCTTGGACGCCCAATCCTTTATGCTGGACTTTACATGCAATTGCTCTACTGGATGGGAGTAGGAAAGGCAGAAGTCTTGGAGAACTGCTTGTGAATGGAGGGTTTAATAGTCAGTTGACAAGGCTACTTTCGAGTGAGTAGGTTTATTAGTGACTCTCAGTCAATCATTACTAAGGCGCAGGGATTGCTCTTGGATTGATTGCACTTTATAGCTAAGCTAGACAATTCCAGATTGATTCTGATTTCATTGATAGAACCCTGCTAGTTCAATCCTCACTTTCCATTCCTAGGGTTATTGAATACTTTACTTGCTTGCTATTGCTAGTTCAATCGTCAGCTCTTGCTTAGTCATTGGACTATATCCATTTGAGGGAAACTTTCTAAACACTACTGCATTTCGGAATTCATCCTTTCCTTCGCCCGATTCTCTCCCTCGTCCTAACGGTTCCTCATCTCTCATGTGGATTGGATTTGGCGACTGCTCTATCTATAGTTAGGGATGAGCTGACGACCATGCTACACCCGTGGGTCTGCTTTGAGAATGGCCTACTGAGCGCCTGCCTTGAGTATAATTCCCCGTCAGGTTGGAGAAACTACGACGTGTGTCTCGATCTTGACAACTGAATCACGACCGGACGCTATATTTAATCCGGGGTCTCGTTCATGCAGCGATGAAATTTGAAGACCAATGAAGAATCCCAACCCACCAGATTCGTTCTAGAACTTTCTATGCCCCCTTGTATAGGTTGGGCGAATCCACCGACTCACGTCGAATACGAACGCCTCTCTCGACAAACTAGCCCACGTCTTTCTATCGGACTAGACCGATAGAAGTAGCTTGTTCCGTGATACAAAACCCCATACGCTGCCACCATGTGAGAGTCGGTGCGTAATGGATCTACGCCTGCCTTCGAAAGCTCCATTCCTGTTTACCAGGATCCTGGAACCATTCCTTGATTGATTGAAAATCACGAGTCGAATTTTTCTCTACCTATTCGACTATCAAGCTCTTGACACCCTGTTTAGCCTAGCGCCCTCCTCCTCTTTTGTTCGCTTCGCTCTCCTCCCTCGACTAACGCCCGAAAAGAAAAAGATTTCAGTCTGAACCTAAAGCCCTACTATGGGCTTGAAAGAGCTCACTAGATTGATCGCAAGCAAAAGAAACCTTCAAACTCGCATTCGCATGTTGGTTGTTCTTCACTAAACATCGAGGTTTCAGGTGAAAGTGAAGGTTCGGATCGGACTCTAGTCTCGGCCTACGTCTCTTCAGGTCCGGTTTTCATTAAAGGGCTTCCTTCCTTGAAAGTACTTTTAGGATACCGCTTTAATAACGAAAATCGGATTGTATTTTTGTAGCTTCACTTTCGATAGGCCTACATCTCGCCTTCCACTACCGGAAGAAAAATGGATCTGCGACTCCCGGAACTTAGACGTACCGCTCACCGCAAAGAAGAGTTTCTGTACTACCTATTTATCCATAAAGGCTTGAGCGCATCGCTTTCCAACTGTGCCTATTTATTGCTTGAAAGTCACCCTCGACTTCCAGCTGTCCCGCTAACCGAAACTGACTTTCACTAGCGCTTGACGGTGCGAACTGAACTAAAACTCTCTCTACGGTCTGCGGCACCTGCCGTGGGCTCTAGTTACTACTGACCGCTAACCAAACGGAAAGAAGGAAATGAGTCTTTATCACCCTCCGCATAGACAGTAATAGTAGAGTAGGACTTCCTTGCGCTTAGAACGTGCCGGATAGCTCTAACGACGGGAATAGGAGAGAGTGTTTCTTTTATCTTATCATATTGACGGTTTTAAAGAATCCGCTCTTAGGTGCCTAGCCTCAAAGCAGACTTCTTTATTATCGAGGGATCCTCACTGTCCTTATGCCGACTTCCCAAGGGTACGAAAGGAAAGAGAAGAGGGATATTCCGATTCAGCTCTTACTGTTCGAGAATGCACTACAATTGAATCAGAAACTTTTCAATCAAAGCGACCCCCTTATATTAGTGAAAGCTCCATCCTAACTCTTGCATATGAAGCCTGTGGGACTTAGGTGCGAAGGGCTTGTTATCGACTAGGCTCTTCTCTTTGCTCTTGCTATCGAATTCCCTGCTCTTGAGAATCGTCTCCTATCTTTTTCCCGATTTTTAAAATAAAACATCTCGCAGTCTCTGTGATTTTTTATGACATTTGTTCTCGACCAACCGGATACTAATACCATTTCTCGGTGTTACGACTGCATCTCTTCTTTCCTTCCTTCCTTTAGCTTGGAATCTTGCTGAAGTGAGCTCTTTAGAAGGTCTTTTTTGTTCGAAAATGAGAACCATATATTAGAACATTGCCCGAGATGATCCATTGAAGTGGGTCGCACTTAAGACTTGGATTATCAATGCCTTAAGCGCATTACGGATTTGAGTTCTTGACTAGTTCACTCGCTCTTACCGTTGGTCGTTCACGTCTTTATGTTTGCTGAGGACTTGTCGTTGGGCCTACGGTTTCTTAAATTCCAAATTGACTGGTTCGCTACTACAGGAGAGGGGGAACCCTTTCCGTCCCCATCCCGCTCTCATTACAGACTGCGCTACGTCTTCAAATCTCTTTCCTTGGAGCATTTCCTACTACAAAACCTGAAGTGAAGCTTTAAGTGAACACAGCTCGCTCGCCTTCTGATTATAATCCGTGCTCGCAGTTCCTATCTGCGCCTTCTAGCGTTCAATCTCCACTTGAATTTGACTAGTCTATTTTACCAGCGAAATATGAGAAAAAAAAGTGATGAAAGACCCTCTTTTTTGCTTGTTCATGTTGTGATCGCAGCTTCTTTGTCTTGCGATCGCATTAACATGGCGCTGTCTTCTGTTTGATCCTCTCGAGTCGAGCCCAAAAGATCTCATTCAGGATTGGACTGCTTCATCTTGATTTTGAAAATGGAATTTCCTCTTCTGAGGTAGCAGAAAGGCGAGAAAGACTAATCTTCGAATTCCGCTTGAAAACTAGTTCCGTCCTTGCTTTTCTAAGAAGTTACTATCCCCTCGGGCAAGCATAAGATAAGATTTGTATGAAAGAGATTTCGTTTCACCGTTTGACTCTGTTGACTATGAAGCTTGATTTCACACTGACAGGTTTGAAGGAAATTTCATTCACTAACCCTTTCTTACTCCCACTACTTCATCACCTGCGACAGCAGGGACGGATACAGGTACTCGCTTACTTGATTGGCTCAAAACCTTACCGCCTGAAAATCGATATTTCGTAGCAGGATTAGAAGAGAAGGTAGTTTGGTGTTAAGGACCCACCCTCCAATTCATATTATTTATTCCCCCCAAGCCGGTTCATCTTTGCTTCCTTGCATGCCGCTTTGTTAACAACCGGCGAGACTCTCCTTCTCAAGCCAACCCCAGGTCGGGACGAGACTTTCTTTGAGCTACTGGGGAGCTACTTTCTACCCTAGATCTTCTCATTGCGTTCAAAGGAATGCTTAATCCCTCTACAACCGCCTAGAATTCGTGAAAAAATGACTTTATTCGCTTATCCAGTTTGCGTTCTACTCCAGCTTTCCTGGCTAACTACTAAGCTTTCCAGGTTCGCTACTCTAGTTGAACTCGGGTTTCCCTACAAAGTCTTTCTTAATTGGCCCTGCCCTGCCCGTACTATTACTAGATTGAGCACCAGAACCGAACTAAGGCTCGTTCCATTATAAATTTCTCCTAAAGCTTGAAAGCAATGCGGATTAGCACAGAAAGCCTGGCAGGAAGTATTTTATTTGAAGAATTGAAAAAAACAAAAATTTCTGTAAATCAGGACTTTCTTTAAAGAAAAATGGTCTATCTATAAGGCTGGTTCAAAGCCCTATTTTAGATAGGAAAAATCCCATTTCATTCGGGTTTTCTTTTCTGAAATTCCTTATCCCCACTGAGGGAAGTAGCTAACCTAACTTCATATGGATTAGTAAGGATCAACTGGGAATAAAACTCAACGTTGCGAGCTCCAAAAGTGATCCTGGAAGGCCCACGGGTAAACAAAGATTCGAATTCGAGATTGGCAGAGAAACGGCCCGTGCGAGCACGAACCAAAGGAAGGTGCCAAGCCGAAGTGTACAAATCTCATAGGTCAATATCTGCTCAGTCTCTGTTAGCAGCTTCAGTAGGATTCAGGTCTTTTCTTTCTTTCCTGCGAGTGTTGAAGTGGGGAAGTCCGGATCAATCCGTCGAAAGAGAAGCCATCTCAGTCTAAATGGAAGTAGACCAAGTAGTTTCATAGGAAGAAATGTGAAAGTAGGGGCTGCTAAGCGCCCAGACCCAGAATTCATTGAAAATGGAGTTCTTGGTACCGGTCAAGCAGAAAGAATATGAATAGCGAGCCAGCACTATATTTATTGATTGGAAAGAAGGGACTCTCCAAAGAGAGGCCCGAGCGGAATGAAGTTGTGCTAAATGAACGAGTTGTCCTAAATGCCCCTTGTTAGCTGTCGCAGGAAGTGGTGAGGGCTCAGGAAGTGAAGCAAACTCGACCAAAGGACAAGTCTGTTCCTGCTTCGTTTTCTGTTCCCGATTCAATCTTCACCTTTCCTGAATGAAGAAAGAGAGTGAAAGAGAAGATATCAGTGCAATAGGTACAGAGGGGAGAGAAACTGTCTTCGTTCGGTTCGGCAGAAGAAAGCCGAGAAAACAAATAGGAAGAGCACTATGCAAGCTTATAATTAAGTAAATATATAAAAGCTATCACCACCTCGAGCAGTAAAACAAAGTCGTTATGGCTATGTTACTAACATAGACAACTATGAATGGTATTCATTGACAGGAGTGACCGCTTTCTAGTCGTAGTTGGTACCGCCCCTGTTCACTTCAGCATGCAAGGAACACCTTCGGGAAGAATCCAAGTTTTTCTCCTCTGCAAAGCTATCAATGCTTTATTCACGATCTTTAGCAGTCGATCGTTCATTCTCCCTCCCCAGTGGCTTTCGAAAGCTCGACATGAAAGAATAAAGAAAATAGGAAAAAAAAGTACGGGGATCCCATTCCTTAGTCAGGACCAGGGCTTCCTCGTGAGCCATAGTTATAGTGTAAGCATATAAATTAGCCTTATCCGAAGCGCACGCACCCATCTGACCAAGTCGAGCCCTTTCTGGTTACAGGGAAATAAAGAGAAAGAATCGAGTCACCGATAGCGCATCTCTATAGATCCCAAGGAATTCGCGTATAATAGATCCTTTTTGACTAGACTAAATTATTGATCTTGTCTTTCGACCTATCAAAAGTCGGACAGACAATTACATATATATATAAGAGAGATGCGCACAATCTCGCTTTGAGATGACACGCCCAAATTAAAAGACTCCCCTACCTTTCTTGGTGTAAGGGCCTTCCCTGTCTCGTTTATTGGTCTAAGGCGCAATGCCTTTCCAATCCATCCGTCAGCGAATCAATCAGTAAGCGCCTTATCCTATTCGGGCTTATAAGCCTTCTCCCCTTTTGCTTTAGCCTTTTTACCTCCTGCCGACGAAAGTCCCGATTTTAATTTCGCTTTGCACCTCGCTAAAAGGATGATGTGCTTTTAAGGACTTCCTTTTCTTTTGAGGAAGTAAAGAGTCTCAAGGCAATTGCACCTTAGCCCATGGACTGAGAGAGAGACAAGGAAATCAGGCCAAAAGGGGGGGGCAATGCACCTTCTCCCTTCTCCGACCGGAATACAATCCAAAGACCACTTAGAATCATAGATCGAAATACGAATTACGTACTTTAAGGAATACGGGAATAGGGACTGGACTGATAGCGCGGGCTGGCCTACTCGATGGCTTGTATGAAAATTAGACGATTGAAATGACAGCTTGGACTGCTAATGGAAAGCATTCTCCTTACTTATACGATAACGGGAATGGGCCTTACCCTCGATCTAAGACACCGACAGACGGAATGGATTACGAGAGGGCTTAGACCACTCGAAAGCTAGCACCGAATCCGAAGACTGGAAAGATTTCAAGAATAGACTAGCTAGCATAAACCATTGTATGTATTCTATTGAAGCAGTCATCCAATGAATTAATAAAGACTGCTCAAGATAGATGACCGTGTCGTCATCATACTGTTGACTGAGATCTTCAGCCATGCGCTGCATAAAGTCCCAGTAAGAACGAAACGAATCCTTTGACATTTGCCTAACCATTCCCATTGGATAGAGAGATACCAGGAATCTCTCTGGGAATCCCAGCCAAAACTGGGTTGGCATAGGTATAATACCACCCGGCGAATAAGCCACAATAATATGACGGAACCAATGTCGATTGTAGTTAGGGTGAATGTGCTCAGGTAGAGAAGAAGAATCAACTAGATGAAAACATCCGACTTTGCGGTGGAAGTGGCACTAGCCTCTATTATTCTATTATAATATAATCTATTGAATCTATTTTCTTCTTTGAATCAACTCCTGGAATAAATAGGAAGTCAGCGCGCGGGCGACGCTCTTTGATTGAAGGCTTTTCTCTGTTTTAGTTTGAGCCTCAACGTTACAACTAATAACTAGAAGAGGAATCCGATTCAGATTTCACTTCAACTCCAACTGAAAGGCGATTTGCAGACATCGACTGTAGAGGGAATTTGAGCTGGAAATCATATAAGCGCCGGATTTTCTGCGCATAAGTCGGGATATACTGGAGGCGTGCAACAATCGGCTGATCAGACAGAGGGTGAGATTGAAGCTCAGTCAGCAAAGACACAATTTCAGGAGGGCATTCCTCGGAGAGAGCCGCGTACATACATTTCTTCAACTCAGCCTTGATATCATCGAGAGAGCGGGCTTCGGCTGTTCCCTTGCCCTCGAGCTGGTCATCTGAATAAGAATTTTTCGAACTTTTCCGGGGCTTGGAAGATAATATCTTCACCTTGGTCAAGAGCTTGAGGCATAGAATGATCAGCCGCATCCGTTCCTTCTTTGATAGCGGAGTCCCTCACTGCACACTTTCTAGATATCTGTCCCCATCTTATTTTATTTGGATTCCTTTTTGATATGACTGCGAAGTTCTTTCTCACTTACGGCGACCTAAAAGTACATGCGCCGAACGTAACCACTCGTTCGAACGAGTCCAAAGACGACACTGCACTACATCAATCTCAAGGCGAACCACCGATTCCGGTAAAGTAAAGGAAAGAGCGGAGCCCACTGCCTTACTAAATCGTAAGCACGAAGCATAGGACCATATTTTTAGAATTATCTTTACGTTCCGTACGGAAGACAAAAGCCGGCGGATCTAAGACAGCAGTAAAAAAGTAAGAAAAACGAGCTCTACAAAACCACTCCTCATACGCAAGCAAAGCAAGAAGCCACTCACGAAGGAGTGTGCGCTCTCCAATACGTAAGCTACCCTCATCTAACTTAGATTGGATGTCTTCATAGAGACGTTTTCAATGAAGCCCCAATCGGGAGAGCAAGCATCGAGAAGCATCTGGCGACATTTCCATGTGAAATATCATCAAAGGCATCGACCCCCATTTTCCACATAAAGGATCTTCCCGGGTCTGGATTAGTGGGGCTGAAAAAGTTTGCTTTTTGGAGGTCCTCTCGAAAATCAAACTAAGCTCTCGAAGTGAGGGATGACTCGAGTCATTCTTGCCCTAAGGTAGCACGATCTCTTCAATTTGGGTAGAGCGGGAAACTCCGAAGTGTTGGCTACTAAAATAAAATGACAGCTAAGCCCTTACCGAAAGATGGATTTCTAACCTGAAGTGAAGTCCGAAATGCCTTCGAAAAAGGTTCGGGTTCTCTCTTTTTTAATCTAATTCCTAACTTTACTTTATGGGTATGGGGAAACAACCGAACCGAAGCAGCCCCGGATGTAGTCTTTTTCGTGAGAAGAAGATGAGGCCCCCAGCGATGGGGGGGAAGAGGAGTGGGCATGGGGCCTCTTCCACCTTCAGTTTGGTTAGGGTTGGGGCCTTCTCTTTTGAATTGGCACTGGACTGAGACTAGTCAACTGAGCTATACTATACCAGGGACTTAGCCTTCGACAGGACTGGAATTTTCGACTGGAACGAACCACCTCGAGAGTCGAACTCGAGCACTTCTTACGAAGTGCCTTCTAATATAAAGAAGTGGATACCAACTTGGTTAGTTTTTGTTACACTTACGAACGATAGGGAAGGGAAAGAAGGCTTCGCTTGAAGTTTATTTGTTTGAGAGACAGACGAAGGAAAGGTTTTCGGTTGTTTACCTGCCTTTCTTTAGGGCTCCCATATGCCAATCCATCCGGCAAAGCTACATAAAATAAAAAAAGCATGCTTCGGAGAGTATCTAAAAATAGATTCCAAAGGGACTGGCAGAACCATCACTGACTGCAGCAGAGGCTCGCCTGGCCTTTCTTTTTTATGCTATTGAGCTTTAAAAAGCACTCATTCTAGCTGGATGTCCTAAATAGACTAGATCTAAATAGAAGAGAAAGAAATCTCTCTATGAATCCCCCACTCTTAAGTAGAGGGATTCAATCCCTCTTGAAAGGCACTGATTTCACTTACCCACTCGCTGGAACTAGCCTTAAGACTGAAACTTAAATTGGAAGGACAGCAGAAAGCGAATCAAGACTAGCTACAAGAGAGTAGACCTAGCACTTAAACAAGTTCTATAACTAGATTAAGCACTGGAAGGGCTAGGGAAAGGAATGAGTTTGATCCCACAGAGATATCCAAGAAGCCTCCTTTTAATATGATGAGCCCCATTTGCTTTGGAGTGTGATGGCAAAGCTATAGTCCCTATCCTTAGTCTCTATCTCGGCCGCTTTATTTTGATTGCGTCAGTCTCTTTCATTTGCTGATAAACCATATCCTGCGCCTTCCTTGCCCGAAAGATAACTTGCTTGAGGAACTGCTATTCGGTATAAGGCGACAACTACTTCTACTGGTCCTCCATCGAAGGAAAGAACTGGCCCATAACCTAGCTTTAGCCTCCTTCCATGGAACCTATTACTGAAAAAAGGAGAAAAGAAAGAATTTAATTTATTGAAAACGAACTAGTTAGCCCTCCTACTACACCTGGCAATGCTTATATCCCTTTTGCTTACCCTAGGACTAAAAATGAATGCAAAGGCTTAGCCTTTTTCTCCAACTGTCACTATGCTATTCGGGTAAGGGTTGCCTGGTAGTGTGGCTGACTTAATAGCTTGCATACTGGGGCCACATTGCCTTGCAAGGTAATAAATTTCCAGCAGATGTACCGGAGTAGTTTCTCTGGGAGTGGATTAAGGCTTTCCGTGGAACTGCATAAAGAACGGGTCTCGTGGTTATCTGTGTGTTCTGTGCTCCGACCCCGACCCAAGTAGGGATGGCTAATCGGACACAGCAAAGTTGGCATCCTGACCTGGAGTACAGGTTAGGGATGTACCCACCCTAGGCTTCGTTATGGCAGGTTCGATCACATATGGCCAATACTCATCAGTCATCTTTTTGTTTCACTCTGACTTTCTTTCTTACTTTGTCAGTGTTCAGCTGTTAATATACTCTTCTTTCTGTCTTGGAAGCTACTCAGGGAAGTAAGAAGACCCTCCTACACTTTCCTTACGAGCTATGTTCTTCGTTCTGCTTTCTTTATAGCTTGCGCGCTATTGGATGGTTGGTTGAATTTTCCTTCTTCCATCTATCTGCTGTTACTGCTCTCGTTGCCGGTGTGACAGTATGAGTAGACGGTGCTCTCTTTCCTCTTGTTTTGGGGTTCATAACCGGTACTATTGAATCTGCAGTTAAGGGAATCTCACCAGTTCTTGGAATAAGAGCTATGGGACTGAATAGCTTTGACAGAGCTTCAAGCAATTGGACAAAAAGGTTTTGCACGTGAATCAGATGTGGGGACTTTGATCTCTATCTTACTCTCGGCTGGGCTACTTTCAGAAGTGGGCAACCCCGCTGTTACAGTATACCATAAATAGGCATATCCGGCTGTTATACAATCCCCTGCTATTGAATATGAGTAACTATCCAATAACAGAAATGGGACTAGAGCTTTTGGCTTTCTTCCTTCACTTCGATCAAGGATTGTTGCTAGAAGGGCTCTTGCCCATGTCTAATTCCTTATTAGATGATGACGAAGAGCTGGTGCTCTAACCTGATGTCGGAATAGCAGCTGTGAATGGAATGGGGGATAAAGGAGGAATTTTACAAAGCCTTTTTTCATTCCATTCCTGATTGAACTCCCTCCCCCTCCCTGTCATCTTCTTTTTTGTCATAATCGCTTTCCCATCAGTGGCAGTTTTCGTTCCTACCGATACCTAAGAGCGGATCTCTGCTTACGAATAAAATAAAGAATCTAACTTTCCTTTCCTATTTGATAAAGTCTATCGCAATCACCAAGCCAAGTAAGAACTCCGATTTGAATGAGGATTCTAT